TGTATTTTGTATCGGGAGGAGTCGGCATGTAATTTCGGGAGCTACGCTGAAGATAAGATATCTCTCGAGGAGATAAGAGCATCTCTTTCATTTCTTGTTCGATCAATATTTGATCATCCTAAAGATTTAGGTGGAAACTCCAAGTATCTGGTTAGATATCCCTAACCAGATACTTGGGTTATGAATGGGATTTCGAGTCCCATTCGAAGGATTTGAAGTCCTCTGGGAACAAAGGAAGGGTGGGATTTTGAGTCCCACCCCCCCCGGGTGTTTGATGAGACACCATGCAACCAACTACTAATCTTTTTGGTTCACTTCATTGAAATTCAAATTTTTGAGAGAAATCACGTTCATATCTCAGTCGTACTTTTTTGTTTCTGCTTTACTTTTTATCTATCTTACGTATCTGTGATACTATTCCTTTAGTTTCGGGTATCGCCCCGAAAACTTTCGGATGTTAGGATTTGCCGTCCCAGCCTTGGTTCGGAAAGACAAAAAAGAGAAGGTGGGACTTACTGCCTCACATATCTCTGAGGTAGGACCCACCCATCTCTCGAGTCGGAGAGACATTTCCAGTGCTACCTCACTCGAGAAAACAAGCATGGAAGTTGACCAAAGGAAAGTTGTGGGTTCCATTGGTGAGAAGCGAGAAGTTTCCCGACTTCTCCCAGAGAAGCGAGACCTATGGACGTCTCGCGTAGGATTCGAACCTCCGTACTACGCGGTACTCTATTTTGAGTCTAGTATGTCTACCCCTCTTTTGAGGCAGGGAAACGCGGCGGAGTTACGCTCACCAATCCTACCCTATTGTAGGAGTATATCTATATGCCTGTCAACTGCTGAACCGAATTTTTACTCCCTTATCACCAAATTTACTAATTCGGGACTCCACCCAGGTCAGGTTTAGACGAGGCACCTGGACCTTTTTCATTACTCATTGCTTTTTCATGAAGTGGTAAGGTTCCACTTCATACTGACGACGGTCGAGGGTTCGAATCTATTTTCGCCCGCAATCAACCATCCCTTTAGGGATGGTTGATCCCCTCTCCCTACAGAGAATCTCTTTTTTTCACGACCTGACAAGCCCACGCCTGCCCCGTAAGCAAATCTTCTTTCTTTTTTTCAGTATCAATAAAATAATACATAAAATAAGACTCTATGAAAATGCGGAAGAGATAGGCATTCCCTTTCCGCCTAAATACTTGCCTAACTACTTGGATGTAGCAGCATGGGTTGTTACTGCCCAACCCCAGCTGCGCATCGCGCGGAAATACTTATATCTCCTCCGGAGTAGACGGGTGATCATTTTCCTAGCAAGTGATTCCGGGTGCGAAAAGACAAATACAAGCTAGATAGGAAAATGTCAGGATCAATTACCGAAGAAGATATAACTATTTCGTAAGTTGCAGAGACAGACTAGTTGGGACAGCAGAACTGGCTTCTAATAAAAATCATTCGAAACAAGGGAGTTCGCGTCACAAGAAGAGAAGTGAATCTAGAATAAAGTATTCCGTGTGATCCCGATAATGGGATCTATTAATATACCCGATAGGATTGATGCTGGTGCACGAATGATCATAGCTATTTCAATAGAACTTTTTGAAATTGATGGAGAAACTAATGAATTTTGTATAGAAGTTGTGGGTGCATCGCTACTCCCATTCTTCCCAGTGAACATTAATTTAATTATTTTAAGATAATAGTAGATAGAAATTACACTTGTGACGAGCGCTACCAGAACTGATGGGTACGAACCAGCTTTCCATCCATGCCAAAAGAGATAGAGTTTACCAAAAAAACCGGATGGTGGAGGGATACCCCCTAGGGATGGTGAACGTAAAACCGGAGAGAATGTTAGAACAGGATCCTTCATGTATAATCCCGCGTAATCCCTAATATTATCAGTTCCGGTTCGTAAACTGAATGAGGTGATACGAGCAAAAGTTCCCAGATTCATGAGTATATAAATAAACGTATAAGTTATCATACTTGCGTAACCGCTCTCCGGGTCTGCAGCAAGTACTCCAATCAGAATATATCCAATTTGGCTTATAGAGGGATAAGCTAGCATACGTTTCATACTTATTTGAGTAATGGCAATTAGATTTCCTAATATCATGCTAGAAGTAGCTAATAATCCTACCACGATATGCCACTCATTAGATAAATATGGAAAAGTTAGACCGAAGAGTCGCGTAAATAAAGCTGGAGCTGCTACTTTAGAGGTAACGGAGAAAAAAGCAACGACTGGTATAGGAGAGTCAGAGTCGAAAAGAGGATTTCCGACCTTTCCGCTCATTCAGAACCGTGCATGAAATTCTTACTTCACACGGCTCCCGGTTCATAAGAGATTCATAACTGATTTTGCTCCAGAACCTTCCTCGTGTATGTTTCAAACCCATTATTCTTTGAATAATTCATAATCATTCAATATGGGGATTAATTGTTAACTTCTCGAGGAATCCCTCATCATTTGTTTGGATTACCCACCAGGAGAGGAGTTTCGTCTCGAATTCTTTTTTGCTTGTTTACCCTTCTTCATTTTTCAACGGAATCCTTTCAACAACTAGAACTACTTGTTGAGTTGGTAGGCACACGTCGGGCGGGAGAGACAAATTGCGACTTTTTTCGTTCCTAGCAAAGTAAGCGCACATATTCTTCAATTTCATAATATCTTGGGGTGATTTATCAACTTGGAGGAATTTGTCAGTAGCTTCTGAAGGATCAAGCCTATTCACTTTCCATCAAATTGTGAAAAATTACACAGAAAGAAATTGGATTTATAGCCAAATCCGCATAAACTACCAATCTTTCTCTTTCTTCTTCTTTTTTATTTCGAAAATATACCCATAATAAAAGAGAGAATGGAAATAGATAGTTAGATCTATGATAGAAAAGGGGGTCTACCAAATATCGCCATTTACCTCTGTTTCACTCGTATGTTATTAGTTGAACAATGCATGAATCTTATTATACGGCAAGAGAAAAGCTAATTTAGGTAACTACTATCATGGGGAAATTTTTGCATCTCTGTGCACCCGCAGGACGCCCCAAAAAACAATTATGACTTTATATACTTATTCGTCATGATTAATCTGTTTTTCAAACGAATCACACTCCTTCATATACATCAGGAGTCCATTGATGGAAAGGAACGAGAGAAAGTTTAGATGCCATTCCAACTGTAATAAACGCAACAGCAACATAGATTACAGTGAAATACTGACTAAACGGGAGTTCACTTGCTATTTTATCAAGCTGAAGCTGTCCACCGGAAATTCCATACAACAGAGAAAAACCATATAGTAGAAGAGACGAGCTTGCTCCACCCATCAATAGAAATTTCGTAGTTGCTTCATTTGATCTTATATCCCTTTTAGTATGTCCAGACAAAAAACAAGAAGATAGGCTTGAAAGTTCCAATGCCACGTAAAGGGTGGCCAAATCATTTGCCCAGCAAAGAACCATTCCGCCCGAACCTGCAGTTAATATGAAAAAAAGAAATTCTGCCAAAGCCATTTTTGAACATCGTATGTAATCAATTGATAACAGAACAGATAATATCGAACAAGTCAACAGAAGAAATCTAAATATATAACTAAAATGACTGATTCGAGAATTTTCGAAAGAGATTAAGAAAGATTGGATTCCCCATTGACATAGTAAAGCAACCACGCCAATTAACATAGATATTAACGAAATTTGGTAAAGCAAAGTTGTATTTTTTCCCTTGTTTGATAAATCGATTACAATAACTGTAATTAAACTGAAAATTAAAATACGTTCCGGCAAAGTTGACAGATTACCGACTCTTTCCTACTTAACTCCGTCTCACTTTGACTTTGACACAGTCTTGGCAACCATGTTAAACTATTATTAATTGGCATCCATGGCTGAACGGTTAAAGCACCCAACTCATAATTGGCGAATTCACAGGTTCAACTCCTGTTGGATGCAAATAGAGAAGGGAGATTAATAAAGAGCCAAGTAATTTAAAGATATGCTTGTGAAGCGGGTAGATCTGATATTGGTGTCGGAGGAAAGCAGGTGAGTAAACTATACAGGAATTATGAGGGATAAGATCAATAAAAATTGGAGGTAACTAATTATAAAGTGAGAAGGATACTACGGATAAGCTAAAAAATCAATTGATTACCGAAAAATCTATTCGTTTGTTGCAACAAAATCAATATACTTTTCATGTAGATTCGAAGTTGACCAAAACTGAGATGAAAAATTGGATTGAACAGATTTTCGATGTTAAAGTCGAAGGGATCAACAGTAGTCGAGTAAGAACTAAAAAAAAAACTAGATTGAATTCGAATTCCGCAAGTGAAAAAAAGATGATAATTAAACTTCGATCTAATTTCTTTATTCCACTTTTTCTAAACTAATACCTGGAAAGGGTTTGGCTTCTTATCAAATAAGAGATTATGCATAAATATAAAGGGGAAGAATAAGTATGGCCATGTGACTATATGAGGCGTATACTCCAGGTACCCGAAACCGGGCTACTCTGCAATTTGGTGAAACAACGGAATCTAAGCCCCACAAACAATTAACTTATTTTAAAATGTCTAGAAGTGGTCGCAACAATGTGGGGATCATTACCAGTAGACATAGAGGGGGAGGACACAAGCGTTTATATCGTAAAATTGATTTTCGGCGCGACAAGTTGAACGTTGACGGAAGAGTAGCCAGTATCGAATACGACCCCAATCGGAACGCTTTCATCTGTTTAATCAACTATACAGATGGGCATAAAAGATATATCTTACATCCACGGGGGGTGAGAATTGGAGACAAGGTAACATCTAGTCCTGACGCATCCATTTCAGTTGGAAATGCCCTACCTCTGAGTGCGGGTTGAATAGTTGATTCGCGTATTTCGAAACTAATCGATCGGGTTGTAGGCTTGTCCCGAAAACCTCGCACTACTTCGAAGTTATTAAGTAAAATGAAGTAAACCTTGTTGGGGTAACCAAATAGGGACAGCAGCGCGTGCCACAGTCTAAAGCAATTCGACATATATCAAATTGCGAAGGTAAAATAATATGGAAACGGGTAAATAATCTTGAAATTATACTAACAAAAGAGGGGCATCCTATTCTATAAATACATAAAAATTACGAATTCAAGACACTCGATTTGGCAGTCAGAGGCAAAATCGAAGCCACGGAATGACGTAGAGAAGAAATGTATGAAATTGTAACTACGTCGATGCTAAAGAGAGGCGGTTTCCTAAGTTATCCCGAACATTTATTAATGTTGACGCGAATCATCGAAGTCACCAATTCTGTTGCTAAATTCTCTTGAATTACTGGATTATCAAGGGAGAGCCAGATGCAGGCGAAGAAGCCAAGGATATAAAATAGATGGCTCAGAAATGACTCGCTTCTCAGTAATCATCAATTAAATTTGGTGCTACCAAAACCTAGCAGCAGTGCTTCTCATATCCGGAAAGCTGTATGCTTCGAAAGAAGCTTGTACAGTTTGGGAAGGGGTCTTCCCCGATCGTCTTCTCCTTCTGAGAATAAGTAAGAGGAGGGGGGGGAGGGTCTACCTCGACCAGAATACCTTTAGGTACTATTATACATAATATAGAATTAAAATCTGGGAGAGGCGGATAATCGGTTAGATCAGCTGGCACAGCAGCGAAAGTAGTTGCAAAGGAAGGGAAACTAGCTACATTAAGATTACCTTCCAATGAAATTCGTCTAATATCTCAGAATTGTTTAGCAAGTATTGGACGAGTCGGAAACATTGATATTAACAATGAAGGCTTGGGAAAAGCTGGATCCAAACGCTGGTTAGGTAAACGGCCGAAAGTGAGAGGTTCAGCTACGAATCCTGTAGACCATCCCCACGGAGGGGGGGAGGGCAAAACATCGATTGGTAGAAGAAACCCATCAACCCCTTGGGGGCATGTTGCGCTTGGACAAAAGAGTCGGAGAAATAGAAGATGCAGCAACCCCCTCATACTTCGTCGACGTAAAGGGTATTGATATATGAAAATATTAAGCGGGGGTTAATCGGCTATGGCACGTTCATCAAGAAGAGGCCCTTTTGTAGCTAACCATTTAATAAGGGAAGTTGAAAACCTTAATATACAAAAAGAGAGAAAGTTGGTTGTCACTTGGTCTCGAGCTTCTACAATCGTACCCATCATGATCGGTCACACCATTGCCGTGTATAATGGGCGGGAGCACCTACCTATTTATATAACCGATCGCATGGTGGGTCATAAATTGGGTGAATTTGTACCCACTCGTAATTTTAGGGGACATGCAAGAAACGATAAAGGATCTCGTCGATAATTGGGAAATCATATCTTATGGAAAACGAAAAAAGATCAGAAATTGGAGCACGAGCTCCGGGAAAAAATATTCGTGCATCAGCTATTAAAATGAGACGGATTCTCAATCGAATCCGGGGTTGTTCATACGGAGAAGCGCTTGTATTACCCGAATTTATGCCTTACAAAACATGTTCTCTAGTATCGCAATTAATACTTCCTGCAGCGGCAAACGCCAATGCCAATTTTGGATTGAATAAATCCGACTTGTTCATTAGTGAAGCCTGAGTCGAAACTTCTACCTATTTGAGAAGGTTCCGCCCTCGAGCACAAGGCCGAGGTTGCCCGATAAAGAAACCCGTTTGCAAAGTAACTATTAAGTCGAAGTTCAACAAGGTTGGAGATATGGAAAGATGATTCCATATAGAATGTTTACCCATTGGAACGTTTTATCTGAAAGTTTGGAAAGACTGCAAAAAGAGATACTTCAATAAATTCATATTGAATTGAGGAAAAATAGATATGGGGCGAAAGATTCATCCACTCGGTTTTCGACTCGGTGTAAATTAGAAGCATTATTCCCACTGGTTCGCACAGACAAAAGATTACCCAAAGTTTCTTGAAGGAGATAGGCAAATACGTACCTCTATTGAGAGGTATATTGCAAACCATATGACAGATGCCACAAATTATGGCGGAGTTGGACGTATTGAAATCCGACGAAAAACAGATCTAATTCGGATTGATATACATACTGGATTTCCTGATTTACTTATTGAAGAACAAGATTTGGGGATTAGTCAAATGAGGGGCTATATCGAGAACATCTTAGGAATCGAAACTCGGAAGCTCCGAGTAGTACTAACTAGTATAACCCAACCGTATGGAGAACCGAAAATCTTGGCGGAACATGTTGCCTCACAATTAAGAAATAGAGTTCCTTTCCGACGAACCATGAAAAAAGCAATTGAGTTGGTTGGAAGAACCGGTGATAGAGGTATCAAGATACAAATAGCTGGACGCCTCAATGGTAGCGAGATGGCTCGGGTCGAATGGGCTCGGGAAGGTCGAGTCCCCCTCCACACCATTAAAGCTCGTATTGGATATTCATACCACCCGGCTCAGACAATTTACGGGGTTCTAGGCATAAAGACCTGGACATTTCGGGGTACTGGGTGATCCTTACCCTATGGAAGAAGAACTATTTAACAAATTTTGACAGAACTTCAATTAGCTTCATCCTACTCCAGTTTCAATCTTTTCATTTCAAATGCCAGGAGATCTTTGCTATGCTTAGTGTGCGACTCGTTCAAGCAACATCTCTTTATCTATAAGAAAAACTAATTGATTGGGTAATGAACCATCTGTTTTCGAATACTAAATCAATGACTGCCGGAAACGAGACAGAATAGGGTTACCCCATCGCAATTTGGAATTTCTACCCATGGAAAATCTTCTCATGAGGAAGCTGAAACAAATACCAATTTATGATTACCTCGATAAAGAGAAGTCAAAATAACTTCATTTTTCTTTGTCGAAATCGTATGGTTAATCGCTCAACCCCCGAGAAGCTGCGTGATATAGCATCGATTTACGAAGTATCAATATCAGGGTAAAATAGAGCTTCGAGTCAATTAATCCTAGGAATGTTGACTTAACAGAAATGATATTGGGTGAGAAGCTCCGTCGCCGGGAGGGGGAACCAAAACGTTTGTTCCAAGAGACTGAAAAACGAGGGGACTTCCGAATCTCATTCATTCAGTGAATTAATTTCGAGATTTGGCGGATGGGATAGCGAGAGAAGCCCATATTTTAGAAGCAAAGATAGATTAGAAGATCGAGCTTATTCTCGCTCATGGATTTAGCACTAAGTAATAGTTGAATGAAGTGCGACTCATAAATGGAATGAAAAATAATCTGAAGTGGCAAAAGAATAGTTGGTAAGTTGACAAAATATGAGGAGTAATATCAAATTCATGAGGAGCCGGTTGGAAGTAGACTCCCACGTTCGGTTCTGTATCAGAGATTGATAAATTCTGTCAATATCGACTGTAACCCCAGACGAACTAAATATCGTAAGCAACATAGAGGAAGATTGAAGGGAATGTCTAATCGCGGCAATGCCATCTCCTTTGGAAAATTTGCTCTTCAAGCCCCTGAACCTGCTTGGATTACTGCTAAACAAATAGAGGCGGGAAGGAGGTCAATAACGCGCTATGCCCGTCGAGGCGGGAAGCTGTGGATACGCATCTTCCCCGACAAACCCATTACGATGAGACCCGTGGAGACGCGCATGGGGTCGGGCAAGGGATCTCCGGAATATTGGGTATCTGCAGTTAAACCGGGCCGAATAATTTATGAATTGAGTGGGATATCGGAAGATGTAGCCAAAGTCGCTATGGCAATGGCTGCCCACAAAATACCCGTACCCACTCGAGTAGTAGCTGCTGCCGAATCGTGAAACTTGTGAAAGACAAAAAAGTAGAGAATCCAGTGACTGAAAAGGAAGCGACGACAATGGTAGCATCTGAAACTTCATCCCATTAGTGAAGCAAATAAACTTTATCAACCCAATTGGGTTAGATTAGTCGCAGCAGCGGTAATTAACTTATTCTTATTCCAAAAAATATTTGGGTGGAATATATCTCCTTTCATTCAAATATAGTACAAATAAACCTATCATTTTTCTCGATTACCAAATGATTCAAACTCAAAGTTATTTAGATGTAGCAGACAACAGCGGAGCCCGGAAATTAATGTGTATTCGAGTGTTAGGAACCGGCAACCGCAAATACGCGGGTATGGGTGATATCATAGTGGCTGTAGTTAAGGAAGCAGTACCCAATATGTTTCTAAAAAGATCGGAAGTGGTTAGGGCGGTGGTAGTATGTACTCGCAAAGGGATAAAACGATGTAACGGAATGATTGTTGGATTCGATGACAACGCGGCTGTTATTATTAACCAGGAAAGAAATCCCAGGGGGACTAGGATTTTCGGTCCAGTAGCTAGAGAATTGAGGGATTACAATTTCACCAAAGTAGTCTCTTTGGCTCCTGAGGTATTGTAAAGATTAATAATTGAATTAACTTAGCATCATCAGTTTGACAAAGTTTCAAACCGAATTTATAAATTCGGTTTGAAACTTTGTCAAACGTCTCTAAATATATCCAATATACGAAATATAATTAGATGAAACAGAAGAAGACAAGGGGTTAGGAATCATTCTAGCATTGATAACTGCAAAAACTACTGATTGATATTTTATGGCTAACGACGCTATTTCTACCGCACCTACTGCCATAAGAAATGGCAACACAAGAAAGAAAGCTATGATCAGAATACCTGCTACTAAGATGACCGAACGCGTCGTAGAAATTTTGGTGGAAGAAGGTTTTCTAAGAGACGCTGTAAGACGCAAGGATAATAATGGAAAAGAGTTTATGGATGTGAGCTTGCGATATCTCGGTAAGAAGAAAGACCCCTACATTGCAGTTATCAGGCGTATTAGCAAACCTGGATTGAGGGTCTATTCCGATCGTCGGCAAATTCCTAAAATATTAGGCGGTATGGGAGTTGCAACTTCATCGACGTCGCGTGGACTTATTACAGATCGGGAGGCTCGACACAAAAAGATTGGGGGTGAGATTCTGTGCCATGTCTGGTAATTCGGAAACTTCTTCCCAACGAAAGATAACTTGTTTTCAAAATGACTACGTCGCAAATAAACTGTTAGCCGCATCAACTGAGTTAGCAATTTATCAAAAAAATCTATGATTTAAGGGAGGTTTAGTTAGCTCGGATGATGAAGAAGCAGAATCCTATTGACATAGAAGGTACAGTTACGGAGTCGCTTCCCAATGCTATGTCTCGAGTTTGTTTGGATAATGGATGCCAAGTTTTGACCCACATATCGGGAAAGATCTGACGGAGTTACATAAGAATATTACCGGGAGATAGGGTAAAAGTTGAATTAAGTCCGTATGATCTTACCAAAGGGTGTATCATCTATCGACTTCGAAGTAGGCAGACAAATAACAATCAATAGATTTTGGTATTGGTGCCGCCACTTAGTAATTATCTGCCTGTTCAATTTTCTGTTTCGATTCGTAAAAAGGAGTAATGTATCTTGAATCTATCAATAGATTGATCCAACTAATTTAAGGTTGTAGCTACGAAAATTCGTGCCTCTATTCGCAAAATATGTGAAAAGTGTCGATTGATTCGTAGACGTGGACGAATCATGGTAATTTGTTGCAACCCAAAGCATAAGCAGAGACAGGGATAGTCAAAAGAGTTAGGCGTGGAACTAATTAACAATTAATAATAACCTTTGGATATAAAGAATCAATTAACTATGTTAACTAACTCAAAAAAGATTCGTTCACGAAAAGCGAAGCGTGGAATACAAAAAGGGGTTATTCATATCCAAGCAAGTTTCAATAATACCATTATTACTGTTACGGACGTTCGGGGATAGGTAGCTACTTGGTGTTCGGCGGGTGCCTGTGGATTTAAGGGTACACGCAAAAGTACACCATTTGCCGCCCAAGCTGCAGCGGAAAACGCTATCCGTGCTTCAATGGAACGGGGTATGAAGCAAGCAGAAATTACGATGAGCGGACCCGGCCCTGGAAGAGACACCGCTTTGAGGGCCATTCGACGAAGTGGCGTAATCCTCAGTTTTGTACGTGATGTGACCCCTATGCCATATAACGGGTGCCGACCCCCCCGAAAAAGACGTGTCTAATTAGTCGTTCTATAAAACCTAAAGGGGGATTCTTTTATGCTTACGTGTGAGAAGTCCATCTGTACCCAGGTAATTCAATTGAAATGTGTTGAATCTAGGGTAGAAAATAAGCGTCTTCATTATGGTCGTTTTGTTGTATCTCCCTTTAGAAGGGGTCAAGCTAGTACTGTGGGAGTTGCCACGCGTAGAGCATCACTAGGAGAGATTCGTGGGACGAGTATAACAGGTGCACGGTTTCACGGAGTTGTTCACGAATATTCCACAGTAACGGGTATTAAAGAGGCAATACATGATGTTTTAGTTAATCTAAAGGAAATTGCACTTAGGGGCGATTTCGATGATGTTAAAGAAGCAATTTCATCTGTAACAGGTCCCAAAGAAATAACTGCGGGTGATATATCATTCCCACCCTCCGTCGAAGCGGTTGATAATTTGCAACATATAGTTACTATCACTCAACCAATATCTATAGCTATTGAATTAAAAATTGAAAAAGGTTGTGGATACCGTATAGGAAATTTCAATGGATATAAAAATGAAGAATTTCCTGTTGATGCTGTATTTATGCCCGTTCGGAACGTAAACTATAGCATACATCTATTTGGAAGTGGTGAAGCGACGCGAGAAATATTACTCATTGAGATATGGACTAATGGTAGTTCGACCCCAGACGAAGCAATTAGCGAGGCTTCTGAAAAACTAATAGAACTATCAAATCCTTTTTTGCACGTGAAACGGGAAGACGTCTCCTGCTCAGGAGATGATAAAGGTCTCTTTCCCTCGATGAAGTTATCTTCACAATTTCATGATGGGAATGAACTAGAGAAAAGGCTATCCGAAGATACGTTTATTGACCAACTAGAATTACCTGCCAGAGCCTTTAATTGTCTTAAAGAAGCAGAAATACATACCATTGCCGATTTGCTTAATTACAGCCGAGAAGATTTATCAAAAATAAAGAGTTTTGGACAAAAATCTGTAGATCAGGTTTCAAAAGCTTTGTGGGAGCGTCTCGCCTTGGAATTACCCTAAAATGAGATACATCTTAAGTAGGAGAAACAAATGACGGAATGCTATTTGTATTATTTTTGAGACAAGTGATCTCATTTCTTCTGTGTCACACCTTTATCTTTAGAAGTTTTGAAGGGGAAGTAGAAATTAATAAAACCTGTTAAATTGGGAATTGATTCCCAATTATTTTTGAGTAAACAAATAGAAATCAATTATCTAAAGAAGTCAATATTTTCAATTCAAAATTAACCAAGTCTGGGGAAGTCTTGTCCTAGCCCGGGGGCTGACAATTGTTCCCTAGACTAAATTCAAATAGTTTTTAGGTTAGTGGTAGATAAAAAGGTGTTAGAAAAGCCCCGAAGTTAGAGATCCATCTATGGGTAAAGTTGCCCCAATACCTGACCAAATAGCGGCCGCGGTGCCAATTGCGAAGACTGTTGTGGCTACTGGCCGCCGAAACGGATTCTGAAATTTATTGACATTTTCGAGAAAGGGAACGGTCAACAAACCTGCGGGTACTGACGCCATTAAAAGAACACCTAATAATTTATTGGGCACTGTGCGAAGTATTTGAAACACGGGATAAAAATACCACTCAGGTAATATCTCCAAAGGAGTTGCGAATGGATTTGCCGGTTCACCAACCATTGATGGTTCTAAAACAGCCAAACCTACGGTACAAGCGATGGTTCCCAATATTACTACAGGAGATATATATGAAAGATCATTGGGCCAAGCGGGTTCCCCGTAGTAATTATGCCCCATACCTTTAGCTAATTTTGCTCTCAAAACAGGATCGTTCAAGTCAGGTTTTTTTGTTATTGGGGTGGACTTCTCATTCCCCCATAAGAATCGAACGTGAGAATTTCTCCTCATACGGCTCGAGCAGATTTGAAATTTTCTCATCCCGCAACGGTTAGGCTGGCAAATGAAGAGAGGACGCACACGCAAAAAAATTATTTTGCAACGTGGCTTTTGATCCGAATCGGCTCAACAACGGAAGAAGGAAGGCTTCGCGGGTTATCTCGTACCCCATACCCACGCGTCATATCCTTATACAAGACAAGATAATTGTAAACTAAGGTATAGGATTTTAACTTGTTACAACGTTGGCTATATATATATCTTTAGATCTTTTTTTTACCCCAACGGCTGTTTCTACAAACAATTAACGTCTGATGCGAAAGAAATGTACGCATCGGATTAAAAACCGTATGTTAAGAAGCTTCACACAATCCCAATTAGATATATAGGGTTTCATGAGGCCTTTCAAAATTTTTGAATCGATCATGGAAAACATTCTCCAAAAAGCTTCAGTCTTAGTCCGAAAAATAGATTTTTATATCCAGGTTTCGAATCTTAGTCCAAAAGATAGGTTGGGAAGAAGATACATCTTTGGCTGCAGCAGTATCCGATTTAACGTCTGCATAGCCTACACGTCTCGAGACAAGTCACACACTCCCGTAATCCAAATTTTTTCCTTTTACACTTCAATCATTTTGTCTCACTAGTCTGAGACAATAACTAAATCCGCTGGATAACTTACCGCCCGGTTTAGTAATAAGTATCATCGGCGACAGAATGACAACCTCCTAAAGAACTTGAAGGTGAGATTCTACACCGATGTAGCGGTAGCTACTTCTCCCACCCCTGACTTAATAACTGAATTGTGAAGGACCCGAAATGCCTTGTTTACGGATCATTAGAAAATGCATCGGCATAAAAACAGCAGTAAGAAGTGGCAACACGAAAGTGTGTAAGCTGTAAAAACGGGTTAATGTTGATTGGCCAACACTAGCACTTCCCCGCAATGACTCTACTAATGAAGACCCTACTAGGGGAATAGCTTCGGGTACGCCGGTTACAATTTTGACAGCCCAGTAACCGATTTGATCCCAGGGTAGGGAATATCCAGTTACACCGAAAGAGACGGTTAATACAGCTAGAATCACCCCAGTGACCCAAGTCAATTCGCGAGGTTTTTTGAATCCGCCCGTAAGATAAACCCGAAATACATGCAGAATCATCATTAATACCATCATACTTGCTGACCACCGATGAACAGATCGAATTAGCCAACCAAAATTAACTTCAGTCATTATATATTGAACTGAAGAAAAAGCTTCTGTAACAGTCGGACGATAATAAAAGGTCGTGGCAAAACCGGTGGCTACTTGAACCAAGAAGCGAGTCGGCGTGATTCCCCCCAAGCAATAAAATATATTCACATGTGGAGGAACATATTTACTAGTAATATCGTCCGCAATCGCCTGAATTTCTAGGCGCTCCTCAAACCAATCATATACCTTAGTGAGATAGGTAAGTCTTCTCAACTCCCTCTTCATAAACTGCGCATGAGGTTTTTTCCTCACACAGCTTAAGCAAAGCCGTTTCAGCATCGCCAATGTTCACTAATCGTGCCAATTTCATTAACAGTTAGTAGTTACTCGGGTTAGAAAACGTGGCAGATTCCCAACATCTCTTGTCACTTAGTGGGGAAAGGGGTTACCCATTTCCGGAAAGATTGGAAATACAATTTACTTCAATCTCATGTTAGCTTCTATTCTTGGATCAAAACCCAGCAGTTCTAGCGTCATGGGAAATCTCTTAATCTTATCGGCGTAACCCCCCCTCCGATCTCTTTTTTAGGGGGGGGGAGATAAATGAATAGACTTTATTTCATTCTGATCTGATTATTTCTTTTGTATAAAATAAACCTTAGATTTTTACTATATCTCGATAAATTGTTTTCTAGGTAGAAAGCCGTAACGGGCGGGAACTCCTCCATAACCTCGAATTAAAATTCTAAACAGTTCTCTTTTTTATCTACCTACATACTTTACAAGTACGAGTAAAACATGCTGCATTGATTATTTCTTGCTGAAGTACCGAGTTGCGGCATCAAATAACAACTTCGTGACAAAGTTTAAGTGGTAAATTGATACAAATTAATCATAGTTTAAACTTTGTACTAAGTATTAAACTCTCGCGTTTCGGGTGCTAATAACTCGACTGCTACCTGGCGAGATACCGATAATCTAATATTAATACTGAAATCTGTTTCAATAAAAGATTACTTACTTATTTACTTATTGAATCGGATTAGTTGCAACGAATCACACACCCATATTATTGCTTCGTAGAAACAGTTAAAGTTCGCACGATTTAACTCCCGTTCTTAGTTTTGGTAAAATATCCACCTCTATTTCTAAACCCTCAGCTACTACCATTAGTTACGTCAGCGGGGTTTGAGGCTTCTTTACCAACTAATTGGAATACCATCCAATAAAACGGATAAGTTATAAATTTCCAGAATGGTAACTAGGAATACTGCAAATAAAGCCATGAAAAATCCCATCAGGGGGGTAGTCCCCCATCCGGGGGCAACCTTTCCATATTCTGAGTTAAGCGGCTTTAAAATCGTTCCTAATAAACTTACTTTGGGTTTACCCCTGGGGGTGTCATCAATAACTTTCGTAGCCGTAGCGTCTGCTCAATTGATTGAAATATATTGACTTTGTATACTATTATAGCAACTGAAGTAAGAACGAACATCTTTCTGGATTACATGGCAATGGAAACCGCAACTTCGGTCGCTACCTCTATCTCCCGTTCACTCATCAGTTTCACTGGTTACACTTTGTATACTGCCTCCGGTCAACCTGCCAGGGAGCTCAGAGACCCCTTTGAGGAACACGAAGATTAGTCGGACTGGTAGACCTTCCTTTTCAAAATTGAAAAGGAAGGTCTCTAATCAACTTAATTTTCCCTACAATCATGATTTTGTTCATCAACTATCTTTTGGAAAATAAGAATCAGGGAAAGCTCCTTATCTCCCCTTGCTAGGTACCTTCGGGGGCTCCCGAAAGAAGATGGCAAAAAATATTATACCTAAAGTTGCTACCAACAGAAATGTGTAAACTAGTGCTTCCATGGATTCGGCTACAGTAGTGGTATCAAAAGAAGATCTTTCATACTAATTGCGTTAAGCGAGACTTCTAATTCTTTCAAGTCTTCTTTACTTGACTTCGAAGTAGTCAAAGTTAGTAAATCAATCTAGTAAATTAATAAATTTTGACAAAACATTTATTTGTTATTTTAGAATCCGGTTAATTTTTGTAACTAACCCAAGAGAAGGAGTAATTCAACAGGATAGATAAGAATAATTTCTTTAAAGAGCTTGTCTTTTAGTACTTGGATCCCCCAACTTTTGAAATGCTCCGAATTCAACTTGAGCATCCAAGTCGGGATCGATACCAGCAAAGACGTCCCTGAACAAGGTTCTTGCACCGTGCCAAATATGACCAAAAAAGAAAATGAGAGCAAACGTGGTATGGCCGAAAGTGAACCAACCTCTCGGGCTACTTCTAAAAACACCATCTGATTTTAAAGTGGCGCGGTCGAACTCGAAGATCTCACCCAATTGGGCGCGCCTGGCATATTTTTTTACTGTGGCGGGATCGCTGAAACTAGCACCACCTAGTTCACCACCAAAGAATTCTACGGTTACACCAACTTGCTCAACGCTGTATTTCGATTCTGCTCGTCGAAATGGCACGTCAGCCCTCACGACACCCTCGCCATCTACTAAGACGACAGGAAATGTTTCGAAAAAAGTTGGCATACGGCGTACAAAAAGTTCGCGGCCTTCCCTATCTTTGAAAATGGCATGACCTAACCACCCAACGGCTATTCCGTCGCCGTTGTCCATTGCACCTGCTCTAAACAATCCACCTTTAGCGGGGTTATTACCAATATAGTCGTAAAAAGCTAATTTTTCCGGTATTTTTAACCAAGCTTGGGATAGACTTAGATTTTCGGCTTTACTGGCTCGTATTTGCCTCTCTATTTCTTGTTGAAAATACCCCTGATCCCACTGATAACGAGTAGGGCCAAACAGTTCGACTGGAGTAGCAGCAGAACCATACCACATGGTTCCGGAAACTACAAAAGCGGCAAAAAATACAGCAGCGATACTACTAGATAACACGGTTTCAACATTTCCCATACGTAGAGCTTTGTATAACCGTTGGGGAGGACGGACGCTTAGGTGAAACAAACCCGCTAGTATACCTAAAACTCCCGCTGCTATATGGTGCGAGGCTATTCCGCCCGGCACAAATGGATCAAAACCTTCGGCTCCCCAAGATGGATCTATGGGTTCTACTTTTCCAGTTAATCCGTAGGGGTCTGATATCCAAATACCGGGGCCAAACAAACCTGTTACATGAAATGCTCCAAACGCGAAGCAAAGTACTCCTGAGAGAAATAAGTGGATTCCAAATATTTTTGGTAAATCCAAGGATGGTTTTCCTGTGCGATCGTCTCGAAATAGATCTAAGTCCCAATACACCCAGTGCCAGATGGCAGCTAGAAACAATAAACCGGATAAGATGATATGAGCCGCAGCTACTCCTTCGTAACTCCAGATACCTGCGTCAGTTGCGGTGTCTCCGGTGATGCTCCAGCCTCCCCACGACTTTGTTATTCCAATGCGAGTCATAAATGGAATGACGAACATACCCTGCCTCCACATGGGATCAAGAACGGGATCCGATGGGTCAAAAACAGCTAATTCATATGAAGCCATTGAACCCGCCCAGCCAGAGACCAAAGCAGTATGCATCAAATGTACGGAAATGAGACGACCAGGATCGTTTAATACGACGGTATGGACGCGATACCAAGGCAAACCCGTGAGAAACCCCTTTCTTGGATATTGGAGATAAGTAACTACTATGTAACTTTCTTGCAATATAGGCTTGCGTTATAAAATCTAAAGAGACCAAATAGAGAATATTGTACGAAATGTAGAAATTACTATCTTAGTTCGTTTCTAGATTGGAGGCAGTCCTTCTTCCCCGCTTTGTTTCACCTAATTGGTTGGTTCGTGCAAAATACGTGGTAATGTAATGTGAGGTAAGCTAGTAATTTTTCTTTCAGAAATAGATGAAGGCATAGATATTTTAACATTTACGTGTTTTATATAACAACGTAGAGATTGGTCCCATCAGAACCTGTTAATATCTTCGAGAGAATACGATTCCTAACCCATGTTATCTCTATCAAGCATGTTATAATAGAATGGAAGTTCCTTCTAATTTTGCTTCTGCGTTCCCAATTTGGAGGTAATTGCAACATCTCTCGATAATTTTCATATGCCAATTGGTGTTCCAAAGGTGCCCTTTCGTCTTCCTGGGGAAGAAGATGCGGCTTGGGTTGACGTATAGTTCGACTCGTCAGGTGCGTTGAGCCGTGTGGAACCCGCCTCCGCGATCTCCCATCCGATTGACTTATCTTTACCTCGCTTGAATTTGACTAATCTGCCGGTGGTCAAATGCGTGATAAAAATCTGTTAATAGATTTAGTAGTCGTTAGAATCCACGGTTAGTTGGAATAAACAGATTGATTGGGCCCCGGTTACTCAACCCCAAGTGTCGATCGTAGCCAAAATGACTACGAGAAGAAGAAAAAGATTGAGTAAATTTGTACTTCGAATATATCAAGTATTGTGTGGGAATAACTGCAAGGAAAATGAAACTATTTGTCCTATATGTGCAAATAGTGGTCGGAACCCCGCCACCTCCGGGGTAGAAAATGAACCTAAAGATTTGTCGCCTAGAAGGAACTCAATCACAAACGGAAATGTATTGGTACAAAAGGAAAGGGTTAAAATACTGGAGTAAATTCACTGATCACCAGTTACAAAAAGGTTCAGCATGTGCGAAAACTGGGCCAGGCAAACTTGAACCAGAAAAGCTAATACGGGTAGGAGAAACAAAACTATAAAAAGGAAAAGAAGGAAAGAATAATTTTTTCCTACAACCATTTGACGTAGAAGCTACCAGAGCCGCATGTATCTAACGACACCTATGCGGCTTCAGAGGGGGGGGGGCGGCAAAATAAATAGCAGCCGCGGAAACCTATCCCAATCAACCGACTTTATAGGGAAAGACTTCTCTTTCTAGGTCAACAAGTCGATGATGAAATTGCCAATCAACTTATCGGTATTATGATGTATCTAAATGGGGAAGATCAAGCTAAAGATATGTACTTGTATGTAAATTCACCCGGTGGGGCGGTACTAGCTGGAACATCTACTTATGACGCAATGCAGTTTGTCGTACCAGATGTACATACTATTTGCATGGGATTAGCTGCTTCAATGGGATCCTCTATTTTGGCTGGAGGGGAAATTACCAAACGTATAGCACTACCCCACGCTTGGCGCCAATGATTTGTACGGATTAAGACTCTGCCTTCGCCTAGTTAAGGTAACAATAGCATGGCAACTATTACTTGGCGACTCCTCCTATACACATCCAACTATGAAATAGTGAAACGCCGAGGAGGTAAAGTGAATCGAAATGATAATTTTGACAATTTTTGACCTGTAATGGATTCATTCCAGATCGAACTCGATATATCTTAGCGTCATAAATTGTATAAAATATCCGATCTACATAATTTTCCAATTCTCCAAAATTCAAGCTTCTTCTTAGAAAGCTTGGCGATCTCGATTCTGTTATCCATTGGGAGTATATATAGCAAACTCTGGGATTTGCTGGCGCGACATAGCAACGGAACCATCGTAATACGTTTGGAAGAAAGGATGGTATAATCTCGCGATACTTTTCCCATAACATCGCAAGAGTGAAGGGTTGACAGCAAAGTAAATCTGTCTTTTAAGACGAAGAGTTAATGTTTAACTACTAAAAGCAGACTTTGTTGGTCCATCAGAGGTATAGCCGTATGCGGAAGGAGTTGCTTGTACGGCTAAATTTAATAGAAGTTATCTAATTAGGGTAATGATTCATCAACCTGCTAGTTCGTATTATGATGGACAAGCAGGTGAATGCGTTATGGAGGCAGAAGAAGCATCAAAACTCCGCGATTGCATAACCAAAGTCTATGCTCAAAGAACTGGTAAACCCTTATGGATAATTTCCGAAGACATGGAAAGAGATGTTTTTCTGTCAGCAGAAGAAGCTCAGGATTACGGCGTCGCGGACCCTGTAGCATTAGAAAATGCGTCAATTTGAGGGTTGGTTCGATCAGTAGGAAGTAACTGACACTTGAAAGAAAGAATTAAATTCCTCTGATTCGATCATTTCTTCTTCTTGTAATTTCACATCTATTTGTCTAGCCAGTTACTATTCTGTCCACTTGAATAATCAAATCTTCAAACGCTAGTCCCGTAGTTTAAACAAAAATATATTCTAAAGATTGATTGTTGGATATTAAGTTGAAGCGTAGCAAATATTCTCAAATGGTTGAGAATATTTCGAACCGAATAAGATCTCCGCGTGTTTGAACGTGCCAACAAATCAACAACTAATTAGAGAAGCGAGACAACAATTAGGGGGTGGTACAAAATCCCCCGCTCTTCGGGGATGCCCTCAACGTAGAGGGGTTTGTACTAGGGTGTATGTGCGACTCGTTAGGATCGGAAACCTAAAACATTAGGGGATTCGAGATCGTGAGATAATCCCCGCCAATGAATTGGTGACAAATCCATAATCCATCTGTTTTGAAAAGAAACAGGAATTCGTGGTTAAAGTCGGTGCAAATCCGATCATTTTGATTTGGTACGATAAAAAATAGTTGATGATTATAAAATTGAATCATTAAGCAAAACCAAGCGAGTGGTATAAACTTTTAGATCTATTTTGCCAACTCCATTCTGACGGCAATACGGGTCAGCTGTTCTGCCAATCTCCAGCGTAAAATACCGTTACTACACATGTTACTTCTACTGGAGAAGATAAAAGATGAAGGTGCAAAAGCCCAGCTTAATGGGCTGAGCCAAATATTGGGGATTATGCGACCCGCCGACAGCAATTTGGTTTCCCTTATCTTCGGAGAAACTTAGGCTCCGGTATGTAGGAGAGACCCGGCTGCCAGAAAAGATTGACCACGGAAACATTGGAATCCGTAACATCTCCGGTACATTGTACCGCTTAGTCCCAAATAGACAACTATGAATGAGGTGTACCGGAATATTTACGGGAGGGAAAGTCGGAGTAGCAGAAGCCGCCGGAATCTCCATTTCTCACATCAGATAAGAAAAAGCAGCAATTTGTTACAACCGACAAGTTTTCGTTTCTTGTAAAGTAGAATGACCTCCTAAAAATTGAAATGTGCAGTATATTGCCACACATAGCGTAGTGAAAAGAAAATGTATCTTCGAGATCTTCTTCTTTTCGGAGGGAAGGGGGGGGGGGGGGGGGTACGTTTTGGCGTGATGCGGCATATCAATGTCTAAAAGTTGATAACTTGAAATAAGAGATATTGAAATGGAACTATTTGAGGGAGTGGCGGAGCCCAGGAATAAATGGATTTTTCAGAGAGAATACAATTTTTGCGAGGCTACAAGTATAATGACCAGAGTGAAACGAGGATCCATAGCTCGGAGATATCGCAGAGGCGTCCTCAATTTCGCATCCGGGTTTCGGGGGGCTCATTCAAGATTATTCAGAGCAGCGAAACAGCAAGAAAGAAGGGCATTAGCTTGCGCTTATGTAGATAGAAACAGCCGTAGAAGACAATTTCGTCGTCTGTGGATCGTTCGGATTAATGCAGCAGCGCGGAAAAATGGAATTACGTACAGTTCGACGATTCATAATCTGTTTGATAATCAAGTTTTTCTAAATCGCAAAACACTCGCGCAAGTAGCTACTCCAGACGCTTACTGCTTTTCCAAGCTTGTGGAAACAATGAATGGTTAAAAAGATTGACATGCAACGATAGACCTCTCCGCATTAAACGGAGAGGTCATAGATGAAATTAAGAATGAATTTATTCTCGGATCTATCACAAGCAGGAGGAAAGAGTAAAATCTAAACGGACGACCAGACTATCTCCTAGATATTATTTTGCTTGAACCTAGATATCTTTAATCCCATTTTTTTCCGAAACATATTCAGCTGCTGAATTAAAAAATTTTCCGAAATTAAATTTTAAAATTTCTTCAATTTTCGCTACTTGAGAAGGGTAGCAAAGCCAAAATACGGGCTCTCTTTATAGCAACAGCTACCGAACGCTGCTGTTTCGAGGTTAATCTATTCATCCGCCTCGATAAGATTCTCCCCTGTTCACTGACGAATCTACGAAGTAGACTTGTATCTTTGTAATCAATAGTTTCGTCGGAGCGAATAGCCGGGGAACGTCTACGGAGAGATCGTTTAAATTTATTCATGATATTTTTTCGTGACTACCAATACACATCAATATTGATTACTTACCAATTAAAAAAGAAAAAAAAAAAGATAACTATTTATTTTTTTAGTTCTTTATGAAAAGTATGTTTGCGGCAATAAGCGCAAAATTTCTTCAATTCCAAACGAATAGGTGTGTTGCGGCGACTCTTACGTGTAGTGTATCGAGAAATACCCTTGGATTTGTCGCCAGCATCTTTGCAGGTACAGGTTGTACATGTTGAAACAATGGTCACCCTCACATCTTTTCTTTTAGTCATAAATTTAGTTGTCTCATAATGAGAGAAGTTTATCTTTTTCAGTAGAAGAGTCGCAAGTAGATCCAAATCTGTTTGAACGGATTACTTGCGAAGTTTCAACAACGAAGTTTAGATGTTAACCACCCCCATCAGTAACTCAGTTACGTGCTCGTCCTTTCTTCAAACGTAAAATTATCCCATCTTTTTTTATTGTATGATCCCTATTTAATTAGTTTCCTATATTAAAGAAAAGGAAATAATAAAGCATCTGGAAAGAAACGATTAATTTCTATTAAAGAACCAGCCAATAAGCCAAACCATATTGCAGCTACAACAGGGGCTGTGGAAAGGTATATCTTCACATATTGCATCAAAAGTCCTCCTTTTTTTTTTTAAGTATTCTAGTTATGTATATCCTATTCTTTATCCTTCTCCTACTTCTTTATCTTACTTCTAAAGAACCGACTATTTCTAACTTCTAAATCAATTCTTCTAGCAGAAAAAACTGAATAAACTCGGAGTGCTAAATGTTGGTGGTACTAATACCGACAGTAGCAATGGGGAAATAAGAAGAAGGAGGAGTAAGAATTGAACGGAGTGTCAGGATATAATTATCCGTCAAAAAAGATAAATTTTTATTTTATTAGTAGCCGGTATCTACAATTATTGGTTATAATAAATTCAATAAAGAAAGATGGGATCGGTGATACCGGTCGCAAATCGAGATTAGTAGGGATGTGACGCAGCTCGGTAGCGTGTTTGTTTTGGGTACAAAATGTCGCAGGTTCAAATCCCGTCATCCCTATTTCTTCTTTTATCCAAGCATCAAGCTTTTGAGGTAGGATTTCTCGTATTAACAAATTGACTTCTGTCTTCTCTTCTTTCATAGGAAGAAGAGATTCCCAATTTTTGCTTCCTTCTCACAAAGTGGGGAAGGGGAGAGGGGGAAGCTGACTCATTTCCATTTTTGAATGTAAAAATCTATATGAAAGGGGAGGCGCCTTTAGTTCAGTTCGGTAGAACGCGGGTCTCCAAAACCCGATGCCGTAGGTTCGAATCCTACAGGGCGTGTATACTACCGTTTACCCCAGGATTTTTTATTAGAAGTAATGTGTATCGAGTACAAAATACCTAAAACGGAGGCAGACCCGAAGGCAGCAGATTTGCTGTCGACGAAGCATACCAAAAGATTTCCAAATGAATCTTTTGCTTCTTCACTCTTTATTCTGCTTAATAAACATCTCGTTTGAGATGCCACAACTATTTGATTCTACCGAATATCCAATTGGTCACCGCGTCTATACTGTGGATATGCGGTTACAAATAATCCAGCTAGGGTTATTGGAATTAAACCCGACACAATTCCTGATAGTGATGCTTCAACCATTCTAGTTTGTAAATATCTAATTTAACTACTTACCGGAGTTGATTCTCGCGTCAGTCAACTGAATACTATTTGGTAGGTGCGACGAATTAGTAGGTGCTCTGTCGGGGACCCCCTCTCTTGTCCTTCTCTCCTAATATCTAGGTTCTCTATGATAATACTAAGTCACAGAATCTGAATCTTGTTCAATCCAACAAATAAAGCTAAAGTGAAAGCTAATACAGACGTCAAAAAGGCAAAGTAACTTAATAGAGTGATCATAAAATTGAATATCAAATTAGCTGGCAAATGGGTTAGTATACGAGATTTCCTCGAGTAGTTTATCATTCTGAAGTACTGAATGAAAGCTGTTTACCCAAATTTGCTAAATCAAGATTGACTGGTAACGTTTACCGAATCTATGGATTTAGTTTATTTGGTCCCATCTAATTAATTGACGAAGTAGGCAACCGCATAAAAAGTACCTCTAAATCGATTAATTAATCGATTTAGAATTGCTGGAAAAGTCTCCCCTCTCTTTTCTAACTATCCCCCACGTTTTCGGCATAACTAGCCTTTTGATTGAAGGTTAATAGGCGTAGGCTTAATCGAAATTAGTAACTGTCGATACACGCCGAGAGACGCGTGGCGGGCTATAAAGAAGCGAAGCCGTGGGAGAGATAATACCTCCCTCGCCAACAATCCCCCGCATGGGTCCGAAACTGGTGAATATTTTTTCAACTATTTCGGTCTAGGGTAAGCGGCTACTACCAGACCTCCCACAAGTTTCAGAGACTTCACTTGTGAACAGTGAGGAACCTTGCCGCATAAAAGGTGGGGTAGCTATACTAAACCAGTATAATTTGGATATACCCTGGGTATAAAAGTGACATCCTAATTAGGTTCAAGTCCCGTTTGAAAAGGTTTATTGGTAGATTCCGCATCTTCTAATCCTTTTTCTTAATTGGGAAGCAACCCCTTTTAGTAGTACAAGATAGATATAGATAAATACGGAGCTGAACATGTCTGGGAATACAGGAGAACGCCCTTTCGCTGACATAATTACTAGTATTCGATACTGGGTCATACACAGCATTACTATACCCTCCCCGTTTATTGCAGGCTGGCTTTTTGTCGGTACAGGTTTAGCTTACGATGTTTTTGGAAGTCCCCGTCCAAATGAATATTTTTCAGAGAGCCGACAAGAAGTTCCCCTAGTAACTGGCCGCTTCGATTCGCTGGAACAGGTCGACGCATTCACCAAATCCTTTTAGGAGGAACTAATACCAATGGCTTTAGATAAAACTTATCCAATTTTCACTGTTAGATGGTTAGCCGTTCACGGCTTAGCTGTACCTACAGTTTTTTTCCTGGGATCCATATCAGCTATGCAATTCATTCAGAGATAGTTTTTAGTGAGCTTCGAATCTATGACACAACCGAACCCAAATAAGCAGAGTGTAGAGTTGAATCGTACAAGCCTTTATCGGGGATTATTATTGATTTTCGTACTTGCTGTTCTATTTTCTAATTACTTTTTTAATTAGAAGCTAGGAAAAATTGTCCGGAAGAGAATAAGGTCCTAATTATTTGTGACTGTTCATGTTTCGAGTCGGGACCAGATGATGAAGCCAAAGAAAGCAGGGGGTAAGGAGGTGGCGCAGATGACAAATACCACTGGAAGGATTCCCCTATGGTTGGTAGGTACTGTAGCCGGTACACTTGTGATAGGTTTGTTAGGCATATTTTTTTATGGAGCTTACTCAGGGTTGGGGTCGTCTCTTCGACAATGACTGCCGTCTGATCGAGAAAATTTTGCCAGATTCTACATTCGAATTAGTCATTTATATTCTCCCTTTATTGAACGGAAGGGGGGGGGGGTATAGAGGCGATTCAATTCAATAACTAACTGGTTAGTTACTTATAGACTAGCTTCACGATGCATTATTCAAATAAAAAGGTCGATCGATTCTTCATAGAAAAAAAGAATCGATCGAGATTAGAAGTGACAACTGGGGCAAGGTATTATTTTATAAATAATATTATATAATATTACATCATATAATTAGTTTAGTCTGATCAGGAGGGCGCTAGTTCAAAATACTTGGATTAATCAACAAATTTACGAGGACGATTTCTAGTTTGACGAACTGAGGAGAAGATCTTTTCTAATTTTCATTTTTACCTAATACCTAATGGTAATCTTTTTAATTAATCTTATCTGTATTTATGGCCTACCTCCCGCTATTGCATCTTCCGTACTCCAGCTTAGACTTAATGAAGTCAAACTAAGAGAATGAGCGATAAACAATTAGACTGATTACGTCAGACAAAACCAATATTGATGCAACCGATACTTCGCATGTGATTATCAAACCCTCGACTAAAAGGGAAGGACGATTGGAACATTTTTCCCCCACACGGAACTATGAATCGGATTATCTAGCCACGGAATGGATAAAGGAGAAAGGTAAACAATCAGAAATTCATTTCTGCCAGCTGCACCTTTTCAAATTGTTTTTTCTTAAGCACGAGGAAAATCTGTGCCAAGACAACTGACACAAAAAAAGCTATGAGACCTTGAATACGTGATGGGTCCTGGAGTACAATTTCAATTTCTTCCTGACCAAATCCTCCAACATTGGGATTATTGGTTAATGGCTGATCAGCCTTAACGAACTCGCCTTCTGACACAACGAGTTCGAGACCGGGAGGGACAGTATCAGTTGTTTCACGACTACCAGATGACTCTTCAATAGTGATTTCGTATCCACCCCTTCCCTCTTTGCGTACAATCCTATTTATCTTTCCTGTTACTGAAGCGGTATAGACCGTATTATTGCTTTTGCTCCCATCTGGATAGATTTGCCCTCTACCCCTATTTCCTCCAACATAAATAGGATATTTTAGAAAATGAGCTTCCCTGTTAGTACCAGGGTCTGGCGATAGAATAGGAAACGTGATTTCGCTGTATAATTTGCCCGGAACTGGTCCTACGACGATTACATTTTCTTCACCGGGACGGTAACTTTGAAACGACAGTTTTCCCAACTTCTCCTTTATTTCGGCTGGAAGCCGGTTAGGGGGAGCCAGTTTAAATCCCTCTGGTAGAATTAGGACAGCACCGACATTCAACCCCCCTCTTTTTCCGTTTGCAAGTACTTATTTTATCTACATATCGTAAGGAATCTTAACAACTGCTTCAAATACACTATCGGGAAGAACGGATTGCGGGGCCTCAATATCCACAGGTTTCTTGGCTAGATGGCAATTGGCGCATACAATACGCCCTGTAGCTTCTCGGGGGTTCTCATAATTTTGCTGCGCAAGAATCGGATATGCATTTGATACAGATAAACAATTTAATTCACCGAAACTCATTGATATCGCAAGTGCAAGTGACTGAATCCAACACTTTTTTATCCAGTTATTCGTAATTATTCTTTGCATAGATTGATTAGTAGTCTCAAGTCTTTGTACAAACGGATTACTTGTTGATACCGCTTGATAACAAATAATCTCTTCTTGTTCTAATTCTTTCCCCTTTTCTTCCATATTCGATCATTATTAGCAAATGCCAATCGAGAGAAGAGGTTGAAACTGACCCCAAAAACGAGCAGGCCTAGCCTACTCTCTTTAGATTTGGAAAGGTGGTTATTACCCACTCATTGTATGATAAGTTGCTACAATCGAAGGGGATGTACGATTCAAGTGACGAAAAATCCAATATTTGAATACCGTATCTAAAATAACTGGAAAGGTTGAAACGAGGCGAGAAATTACATATTTGTCGGGGATTAAGCCAAAATGTTCGAAAAGCATGCCTATGACTATTTCCCAACCATGGGGTGAGTGGAACCCCACACATAAATCAGTTAATGAAAGGATGGAAAACGCTTTCATTGTATCATTCAAACTATAAAATAATTCCTGAATCCGGGAATTTGAAACTGCAAGTCTCTTTCGACCCGTTACAAAAAATGGAGCTAGGGTGGCAATACTAATTAAATCAGTTACTAGCTGGAGCAGTAGCTGAATGTTGAGTTCGTCATACGCTGCTGCCAACTGAGTAGTCTCGTCATATGCATCTGCATCAAAATTTTGCAACTGCGCATTTGCCAAGCATTCAGTCGCGTTATCTAACCAGAGCAATGCTTCTGCTTCTCGTAGTTGCTTCAAAGCCCTTTGTTCTTGAAAAGTATTGATAAATACCTGAGTTTGAGTAATGTCCCACCAACCCCTAATCCAAGACTCTAAAAACCAGTTTCTGAAACTTATTGGAATCGTGAGGGGTAGAAGCAGGAAACACCCAACATATTCAAGGGAGACTAATGCTTGGTTTCTACCTAAATCAAAATCATTACGTACTAACACACCTGATTGATTTGTCAATTCCGCCCCGAACCTCGATAAAGTGCGAGTTACAGAACGAGGCATCAAACTAATTGACTCATAAGCCGACGGAAAATTTGCTAATTCGTAATTAAATGATTTTTCAGTCACTTTTTTGGTAGTTTGACACGGAAAAGAGTTTATGAACCAACGCGCCTTCTTCGCGTCCAATTCATTTAAAGTTGCTTCAATCCAAGCTAATTTCCTATTTCTCTTTTTTATACCATCCGACTTGTAGAAGCCGCGGAAGGAGTAATCAGTTTCTAATTTGTTTTCTGAGAAGTTAACCAATCTTTCTCGATTATTGATAGTTTCACCATGCATGCGGCACCTCTGGTGAAAGTTTAGAAATAGATTTTGGAGAAGCAAAATATCTGGAAGGTTCGGGAAAAGAAGATTCAAGCAATTTTTTGTAAAGGAGTTGCTTGCGCAGTAGCATCTAAGTAGTAGCAATCGGAATAGTTTTGTTCCCAAAAAAGGTCTCAAGTCTTTTTGCATTCCCAACATAAATGTACTAAATCTGTGCTCTAAGAGACTGCAATATATTAAATATCTAGATCTCCTGGATGCTTCGTTCGCGGGCATTGCTGCAGCCCGTGACAAATCGCCCGGTGTTGAGGGGGATGATTCTACCTGTACGAAAAGCGGGGAGTCGTCGATTAGGAGTTGTAGTTGCTTACTAGCCTCATAAGCTCTATTTGAGGAACGATGTGGAGTACTAAAAAACCATCGAATCATCTTCTGTTTCCAGCAATGTAATCGCATATATTAACTGTAACTATCTACTAATCAGGAGAGGAAGCAGGCGAAATACGAGACTAATCAGCTTAATCTTTTGGGCTATTTCTTCCTGGGACCCCTCTCCCCCTGAAATATATTTCTCCCGCCGCTCCAATGACCTCACATCGATTTGTAAGTCATCCAGTTCTGAAACTCAATAACTCTTAAAAACCTTCAATTGATACACGCGGGAAACGAGCAAGTTCAGCAGCTTTTTCTTCTATATCTCCCGAGGTTAAATTCTCACCGATCCTAGTTAGTGGAAGATTTTGGCGACCCCTCAATTTCAAGTAAAGAATTCGACGCGGGTAAAAGCCTTCCTTACTTTCCAACCCGACTGCCTCGACGTCTTTTAGTACAAATCGAATCCGAATGCGACGATTCTTTCCGGGAAAGCCCCACCGAAATATTGAAGAGAATCCTTCTCGCTTATCAAACAAGTTGTATCCACCGCCCACGTTCCAAAACGCAGTACACCACAAATACAGCCCCAGAAATAGGCCTGCGACCCCGTAGAAACACATTACAATACCTTGTGGGATGAAAAAAATGTGTTCAGATGGAAGTCCGGAGATGAGATCTTCGCCGACGTAGCTGGAAAATCCCACCAGTAAAAAACCTGTTGCACCGCAGACAAGGATACAGGCCCAACATGAATTCGCAACTGTCCGGGAGCCCTTTATAAAATCTACTTGGATCCATTTGGAGCGACAACTCGTTACTATTTCCTCACAGATTGCATAATAAATGGATTAGTCATTTTGTCATCAATTTTACTTTTCCTATTTCTTCTTCAGCTCATTACCTCTGCTTGTTTTTGATTTGTTTACTCCTGAAGGTGAAGTACCAAAATGGAGTTCAAACATATGGGATAGTTACCTATGAGTAACGCATCTTGTTGACATTAACACGTTATCAATCTATATCTCACTTCTCCATGAAATGAAAATGAGACATAGATTGATTGGGGCGACATCCTTGAGAGTATCGGGTGGTTAGACAGGAGTAACTGCAAAAAGAAGGGGGGGGGGGATTTATCGCGATTAATTATTAGCTGAAATTAGACTTCGAATTCAATTAATATCACGAAGTCAACGAGTAGATTACTCCGTCTCCGAAAAATAAGAGAGATATAGAATTATAGGATTTCATCCCGTTCTATATATATAAATGAGATAGCCATTGTAACTGCTGGAAACACCAGACCAACTAGGGGTACAAAAATAGAGGGTAGATAAGATGCTACCATGATGAAATTACCTCAACCGTAATAAAGTAGGCAAGAAATCTAATTATACAATCATATATCTCTGTATCGCTTCTCTTTCTACTATCTAATGATATTCCTTTTGTTCCATAAAAGAAAGGGGTTTCCACTAGAGTAATCTAACTTCGGTTTTTCCATTTCCCGGGTTTTTGGGGAAGGGAGCGAATATGCAAATACCAAAAGATCACAAATATGTTCTTTTTTATTACACAAAAAAACAGGGATGATGATCCGTTCCACATCTATTACTAACATGGGGGGGGGGTAAGGTGCGGCGTGATTTCGAAAAACAAAAAAAATGGAGAAGAAAATCCGGGACAAATTCAATCTTTTTTATAAGGAGCTGATGTATGAAGTTCAGATATTTCGCCCAAAACACCTTTTGAGAGATTACGTGGAATGATTAAATCGAGTAGCCCATTATCAAATAAGGACTCAGCTGCTTGAAAGCCCTCAGGTATCTTTTGACGCGATGTTTGTTCAATTACCCTTTTACCAGCGAATGCTGTATACGCTTTGGACTCGGCAATAATTATATCCCCCAACATGCCAAAGCTCGCGGTGACACCCCCAGTGGTCGGGTAGGTAAGAATCGATATATGAAGTAATCTTTTTTGAACTTGATGAATTTGCAAGACGGAAGAGATTTTAGCCATTTGCATCAAGCTCAACGTTCCTTCTTGCATACGCGCTCCCCCAGAGGCGCAAATTAAAACCAATGGCAAAGACTTGTCCGTGGCATATTCGATTAGGCGAGTAATCTTTTCACCCACAACGGAGCCCATACTTCCTCCCATGAAGTGGAAGTCCATAACACCAAGTGCAATAAGTGTTCCATCTAGATATCCTATACCTGTTTGAGCAGCGTCAGTTAAACCCGTCTTTTCTTGAGAAATTGCTAAACGATTCTGATAAGAATCCTCGTCGAAAAAATCTAAAACATCTCTTGTGGTCATGTCTTCATCCATGGGAATCCATGTGTTACGATCAACTAAAAGTTCGATCCTTTCCATACTATTCATTGGGAGATGATAACCGCATTCTTCACAAACACTTCTATTCTGTCTCAAAAATTTGACATAAAGCATGTTTCCGCAGTTATCGCATCGAGTCCGTAATCCTCTATTCGTGTTAATACTTATCCGCTTCTCTCTTTCTTTTTCATTTGAAATAGAGCCTCTGGTAGCTTCTTCGGGGAAAGCTCCAATCAATCCACCAAATTTGCGCCTATCTTCAAACCAATTTGTTACAGACGTAAAAATCTCCTCATCTGTTGTTTTCTTTTAGCCCATGGAATCAATAAAATTCAACTAGATTTCTTAGCTTATTACGAACTTTTTTATCTCAGATTTCAGTAAGTCGGGACCAAATCTAACTTTGCTGATCCAATGAAGAATTGATAATTGACTAGTTATCTATCAAATCAACCGTATTGTAAGTCTTTGATTTGTATTATCCAACGAACGGGAGAAACCAGGAAACATGCTGTGAAACTAAACAGGGGAAAACTATATCTAATAAACATTGAGTATTGGGTTTAATTTTGGATCACTCATTCCTATTGCATAATCTTTGCCTCCTCTTAATATGAGTTGGTGGGGATTCGAACCCCCTAATTCACATCTTGAGGCTATGTGTCTTCTAGTTTCCATCATTAATTAACCAACTTTAACATTCCTTATTTTATAAGGAGTATGGGGGAGGTGAACTCCTTACCGATACTCCTGATATGTCTTACAGCTGTTGCGAAGCAGATACGGGTAGGAAGTAACTATGTATGAAACTTCCAATCTATTTACAACGTATCAATTGTTTCATATACAAATGTGATTTCTTTCCATATCTCGCATGCGGCAGCCAATTCCGGACTCCACTTACTAGCTTCACGAATAATCTCATTACCTTCACGGGCCAGGTCGCGACCCTCATTACGAGCCTGTACGCAAGCTTCCAATGCGACTCGGTTGGCTACTGCCCCTGGCGCATTTCCCCAAGGATGCCCCAAGGTTCCTCCGCCGAATTGTAATACGGAATCATCCCCAAAGATTTCGGTTAGAGCAGGCATATGCCAGACGTGGATACCTCCCGAAGCTACGGGTAATACACCCGGCATAGAGACCCAATCTTGGGTGAAATAGATACCGCGGCTACGATCTTTCTCAATGTAATCGTCGCGAAGTAAATCGACGAAACCAAGGGTAACTTCTCGTTCCCCTTCCAGTTTGCCTACTACAGTTCCAGCATGTATATGATCTCCGCCGGACATGCGTAACGCTTTGGCCAATACACGAAAATGCATACCGTGATTTCGTTGCCTATCGATCACAGCATGCATCGCGCGGTGAATATGAAGAAGTAATCCATTATCTCTGCAATAAAAAGCTAAGCTGGTATTTGCAGTAAAACCTCCGGTTAGATAATCATGCATGACAATTGGTGCACCCAACTCCCTAGCAGAAACAGCTCTTTTCAACATCTCTTCACATGTACCTGCAGTAGCATTTAAGTAATGCCCTTTGATTTCTCCCGTTTCAGCCTGGGATTTGAAAAGAGCTTCTGCCACAAATAGGAAACGATCTCTCCAGCGCATGAATGGCTGGGAATTCACATTTTCATCATCTTTTGTGAAATCAAGTCCACCGCGAAGGCATTCGTAGACGGCTCTACCATAATTTTTGGCAGACAGACCCAATTTTGGCTTGATTGTACATCCCAATAGAGGACGTCCATATTTGTTCAATTTATCCCTTTCAACCTGAATACCATGAGGCGGTCCTTGGAAAGTTTTAGAATAAGCAGGAGGAATTCGAAGGTCTTCCAGGCGTATAGCGCGCAGAGCCTTAAATCCGAAGACATTACCGACTATGGAGGTGAATAAATTAGTAACGGAACCTTCTTCAAATAGATCCAAAGGATAAGCTACATACGCGATATACTGATTCTCTTCCCCAGCGACGGGTTCGATGTCGTAGCATCGGCCCTTGTAACGGTCAAGACTAGTCAACCCATCTGTCCATACAGTGGTCCACGTACCTGTGGAGGATTCTGCAGCTACCGCAGCTCCAGCTTCCTCAGCCGGTACTCCAGGTTGTGGGGTCATTCGAAATGCTGCTAAGATATCGGTATCTTTGGTTTTGTATTCGGGGGTGTAATAAGTCAATCGATAATCTTTGACACCAGCTTTGAATCCAACACCCGCTTTAGTCTCCGTTTGTGGTGACATTGGTTTGTTCCTCCCTATGACTAAATTAATAAATCTTGCAAATATGAGATCTGCTCGGCATAGGTAGAGTATTTCAACGTGAAACGCAAAGTGGATATAGTTCAACCTACGCATAATACTTATACCTGTCAAACCTCCATTTCGAGCATGGAACATTACTATTCTATATCGCGTCTCGTGCAGGGTGCAACTAATCAATCTGTTTCCTTGTAAAAATTCTTAGAAAGCATCGTTTCGTCTCATTCCGATACATTGACTGGGGAATCTCTTGGCGGTTAGACTATTCAGTGGAATAGAAACTAGCTAATTGCCAATCCTTCCGTTTAGGAGTCAATCTTATTTGACAAATAGAAAAGAGAGAGATAAAGGAAGCAAAACGTGCACCCTACTTGATAGTGACTATCCAATGGATAGGTGCAGATTCCAGTTTCTCGAACGTATACGAAACAAGAGAAGGGGTCTGCTTCATCTGCAGCGCAGTCTCCCCCCCTCTCCCTCCATCTCATTTATCTATAGCTACATCTGCAAAACAGGTTGAAATACAGGGAGGTGGGTGGGAAGGAGACGATTGAATTCTCCTATGCCGCGACCCGTTCGACGCCAAGATACAAAATATTTCTACCGATTCAGTAACCAAATAGAGATAATACACCGAGATAGTATAGTTATGAAAACCAGTTCCCTCTCTTTCGAAATTTCTGAATTGGTGGAAAAAAATGTGGGTTACATCACTCAGATCATTGGACCAGTGTTGGATGTGGCTTCCTCGCCAGGGGAGATGCCTAATATCTACAACTCACTAGTAATCAAGGGGCAAAATACAGCCGGTCAGCAAATTGATGTTACTTGTGAAGTACAACAATTATTAGGTAATAATGAAGTACGAGCCGTAGCTATGAGTGCTACAGACGGTTTGATGAGAGGTATGAGTGCTATTGATACGGGAGCCCCCCTCAGCGTTCCCGTTGGTGAAACTACTCTCGGCCGAATATTTAACGTCCTTGGTGAACCCGTAGATAATTTGGGTCCCGTTCGAAGTAATGCAACATCTCCAATTCACAGGTCCGCCCCGGCATTTACCCAGTTAGATACCAAATTATCGATTTTTGAAACGGGTATAAAAGTTGTAGATCTTTTGGCTCCGTATCGTAGAGGCGGGAAAATTGGGTTATTTGGTGGGGCTGGAGTTGGAAAGACGGTCCCTATTACGGAATCAATCAATAATATTGCGAAAGCTCATGGAGGTGTATCTGTATCTGGCGGGGTAGGAGAACGCACACGTGAAGGTAATGACCTTTACATGGAAATGAAGGAATCAAAAGTTATTGATGAACAAAATATTTCTGAATCAAAAGTAGCTTTGGTTTATGGTCAGATGAATGAACCACCTGGAGCTCGTATGAGAGTCGGCTCAACCGCTCTAACAATGGCAGAATACTTTCGAGATGTTAACAAACAGGATGTACTCCTATTTATTGACAACATTTTCCGCTTCGTTCAAGCGGGATCGGAGGTCTCCGCGTTACTGGGCCGGATGCCTTCCGCCGTGGGTTATCAACCGACCCTAGGTACAGAAATGGGATCATTGCAGGAAAGAATTACTTCGACCAAGGAAGGATCAATAACTTCCATTCAAGCTGTTTACGTACCTGCGGATGATTTGACCGACCCGGCTCCCGCCACGACATTTGCACACTTAGACGCCACTACTGTACTTTCAAGGGGATTAGCTGCAAAAGGTATCTACCCAGCGGTAGACCCGCTGGATTCGACTTCGACTATGTTACAGCCTTGGATTGTAGGCGAGGAGCACTATGAGACGGCACAAGGGGTTAAGCAGACTCTGCAACGTTACAAAGAGCTTCAAGATATTATAGCTATTCCTGGACTAGACGAGTTATCTGAAGAGGATCGACTGACGGTAGCTAGGGCTCGAAAAATAGAACGTTTCTTGTCACAACCTTTCTTTGTGGCGGAAGTTTTCACTGGATCTCCGGGTAAATACGTCAGTTTATCGGAAACCATTAAGGGATTTCAAATGATTCTTTCTGGGGAGTTGGATACTCTTCCCGAACAAGCTTTTTATCTAGTTGGCAATATCGACGAAGTTGCCGCAAAAGCAGCGGCTCTACAAGTGGAGGGTCAATAAAATAGATGACACTGAATCTCCGCGTGATGGCTCCTAATCGAATAGTTTGGAATTCCGAGGTTTGGGAAATTGTTTCATCCACTAATAGTGGTCAAATTGGTGTATTACCCAATCATGCACCACTTCTTACAGCGTTGGATATGGGAGTTTCGAAGATACGTCATGGTGGGCAGTGGTCTGCAATGGCATTGATGGGTGGCTTTGCTACGATAGACAATAATCAGATAACAATATTAGTTAATGAAGCGGAGATAGCTGCCGAAATTGATCCTGACGAAGCTCGAAAAACTTTTCAGACAGCTCAGGCTGACTCAGCTAAAGCAGAGGGTAAGAAAAGGGTAATAGAGGCCAACTTGGCATTTAAAAGAGCGAAGGCCAGATTAGAAGCTTCGATTGTAGCTTAACGAGGTTTTTTTCTCAGCCCGAAAGGGCTAGATGCTTCGACAATCTGAAAATAATACTGTCACGACATGCACAGAAACCCCTGCTTCGATGTATTTCATATGCAGTAAAACTTATTAGATACCAACAATTTAACCATCACGGTATCTAGTAAGTGCGGTATCTAGTAAGTGTTACCTACTATTGGATTCGAACCAATGACTCTCGCCGTATGAAAGCGATACTCTAACCGCTGAGTCAAGTAGGCTGTCAGTAATTGAATTGATAAACCTACGCGCCTTCTTATCCAAGTGTGTGATTTACGTGGAACATATAGATATCCTTATTATATCCAAAGAAGTAGCTGAACACAACTGTATGTTTCATTACCTAATGAAAATTAGATCCCATACATACATATATATATATATATATATATATGTGTATCTTTCATTTTCAAACAAGTCTGTTGACTTGACAAAAATTGATTGATACGGATAGAATTATTTCATGTAGGATTAGATGTATCAGGGGCTACAGCTCAGCGGTAGAGCACCTCGTTTGCACATGCGCTGATGTCTCTTCCTTTTTTTGATAAGATTTGTCGAAACCCAACGACTCATGCAAAACTATAACTACGCATGATAATTTTTGTCTAAATTGCAATAAAGAATACGAAATAGCAGTAGCATGGCAGCTAAGTTGACTGAAAGAAGTAACCCCCTCAAAGTTGATATGGTGAATAAGTGGCTTATCCGATGCTACTACTGGTGGGGACGACGCAAGCACCCCAGAACAGATCTCCTCTTCGTCTCACGACCTTTCGAGTGTAGAAAGTTTCGTATACTCCTTCCAAGCAACAGAAAATATTTGATATTGTGCGGGGGGGGGGGCTGCATTCCCAGAGGCAAACCTGCATCAACATTATGTTAGTAACCTTCTCAAGATACTTCGGAGTTGATTGCCTGATTTAGTTCATCTTCCATTACGAAGTTTTTTAAAGAAGCTTTTTGCAAGAAATAGCTCAGGCATATGGAATCCCTCCTCTCCCCCTTTTTTGTCTAAAAACAAGGTTGGTGCATCAGCAACTGCTTGTTTTTCCAAATTAGATTGAGGAGCAGCTGGTAAGAGAGCCCTATGCCATAAAAACGGCATGTTGGGTTCGCCAAGCAGTTCAGGAAGTCAGGAATCTTTTTTCTATATTCCGATCTGTATGACCGAGAATGTCTATCGTTCGAACCCGTGTAGCCCCAACTAGAAGAAGGAACAATAGAAGATTGCTAGCACACAATATGCCTATTCAATCAATATCAATCTAAATTATCTACTTCAATGACTATTTCATGAAATCTAAATTAGTGAGCTTTCTATCTATTTGTGAAGAAGAAATAGTCAATTCTTTGATTCAGTTAATCAATAACTGGATCGAGGAAATATAAGCGCAAGCAATTTGTTAAAATTATGAATTACTCAATCTCTTTCTTCTTCTTCTTACTAAGGAAGCGACATTGCCGTTCCCAAAAATAAGAGGCTAACCCCTTCTATTTGTTTTTTCACCAAAGGGATAACTTAACTACCAGTGTAGCCAAACTAACTTCTCAATTTACTTCCCCGAATGAATTATATGTGCTAAACCCTTTCCAGTATGACAAGACAATGATTACTTCTATTTGCCTACCCTAGGTTAATCCCATTTTATCCATTTCCAAATTTATCAACTAGAAAAAATTGAGGCGAGAGGAATATGCAAATGTTTTCGCTCCACCAATATGACCCCTTCTGGATCTTCCTATCGGTATCTATATCTATCCCCTATTTAGCTTCCTCGATTTCCGGATTTGTTGCCCCCACTCGAAAAGAACCGGAGAAGTTAACAAATTACGAGTCGGGCATTGAACCGAAGGGAAGTACTTCGATCCAATTTCAAATATGTTACTATATGTTTGCTTTGGTTTTCACGGTCTCTGACGTCGAAACCTTATTTCTTTATCCCTGGGCTGTATCTTTTAGGGAATTGGGACTATTTGCTTTTATCGAAGTGGTAATCTTTATCTTTATACTAGTAGTTGGTTTGGTTCATGCATGGCGAAAAGGAGCATCGGAATGGTGTCAACTTCCGAACATTGGGTTGAAGGTGAGATAGATGAGATTGAACCCCGTGGGGTAAAGATCCCCCTGAATTCGGTAGAGCCGTTGCTCCCTGAATGGGGTGTGTCAAATTCAATCTTTTTAGCTAATACCGGTGATTTTTCCAACTGGTCCAGACTTTCTAGTTTGTGGCCACTTCTATATGGCACCAGCTGTTGCTTCATTGAATTTGCCTCCCTAATTGGTTCACGATTTGATTTCGACCGGTACGGTCTAGTACCTAGATCCAGTCCTAGGCAGGCAGACCTAGTTGTCACGGCCGGTACTGTAACCATGAAAATGGCTCCGTCCCTGGTGAGACTCTACGAGCAAATGCCTGATCCGAAGTATGTAATTGCTATGGGAGCTTGCACCATTACGGGGGGTATGTTTGGCACAGATTCCTATAGTACCGTTCGCGGGGTAGACAAATCAATTCCCGTCGATATTTATTTGCCAGGTTGCCCACCCAAACCTGAAGCTATTATTGATGCTATAACAAAACTCCGTAAAAAAATTGCTAGAGGAAGCTTCCTAGATCGAATCTCCTGTCCCACTCGAAGGAAATACCTCAGTCTAAATCATCGATTTCGCTTTGTACCTAGCATCCATATAGGTGAATACAATCAAGAATTAACTAGTTGTGACACAAAATTTTCACTACATGATTTTCCAGAGAATCTTCAAAAATTTGGAGATGAATCTGAAACATAAATAGTGAAGGTATGGTAATAACTACATTTCATCCCGCAAATGAATAAAGTAAGAAATGAGGTGTCAACCAGTATGAATACTATCAATGAAGATCAGTTGAATATCGAGACACGGGGTCGATTATCCGCCTGGTTGACTAGACATAAGTTTTTCCATCGACCTTTGGGTTATGATTATAGAGGTGTCGAGACTCTGCAAGTTAAATCGGAGGAGTGGTTGTCTGTAGCTGTCGCCCCATATGCTTATGGTTTTAATTACCTACGCTCCCAATGTGCCTATGACTCAGCACCGGGAGGATATCTAGTCAGTGTATATCATCTGACGCAGGTGCGAGATTATTCGGATCAACCGGAGGAGGTTTGTGTAAAAATCTTTGTGCCAAGAAAAGATCCTAGAATACCTTCGGTTTATTGGATTTGGAGGGGCTCCGATTTCCAAGAACGTGAATCCTATGATATGTTGGGAATAATTCATCAGGGCCATCCGCACCTTAGGCGGATACTAATGCCTGAAAGTTGGGTAGGGTGGCCTCTACGTAAAGATTACGTTGTACCCAATTTTTATGAGTTACAAGATGCCTATTAAATTGTATAAAGATTAGAAAGAATGAATTTGGCTACACGCGAAGACTTATTTTTCGATCCGCCCTTACCGTTTAATTTTATTGAAGTTTCTTACGGTTATTAAACAGAGCTGTCAGATGCAAATGATTAACTCAAATGTTGAGATGTTTTTTTATTATCTACTTCAAGATTGAAGGGTTTCCCATAGCACTAGGACTAGTTCAGCCTCTCCCCCAAGCCAAACTAGTTAGATGCCAAGAACCAGATTTGAACTGGTGACACGGGGATTTTCAGTCCCCTGCTCTACCGACTGAGCTACCTCGGCCGACTCATGTACGGATAAAAAAACTAGAAATCAGTTAAGTATGTCTTTTCACTCTAGTCTTTTCCCAATTAAACTGCCGATCTTGCTTCTTCCTGGAGATATGGCTAATACAACTAACTACCACACTTGCAGGAAATAGATTGGCAAAAATAAGGGGGGGGGGCCATTCACGCATATTAGAAGCCTGAATGGCTCACTTGTAAAGTGTTTTCGAGAAATCAGAAACATCGATGGGTTAACTAAATTGTCTTGCTGGGGATAGAGGGATTCGAACCCTCACGGTCCCGTGAAACCAACGGATTTTCGTTCTACTACAACTTGCGCTGCTTCTGTTAACTTTCTCAAAGTGCGTAGAATTGGACTCTATCTTCATTCACGAAAGTATTTTTTTTTTGTCACCGTTTCGCTTGTTAAATAGTTTACGTCGAAATGAAGTGGGATCCCACAGCAGCTAAGATGAAAATATGTAGATTAGTGACAGTAGAAGGGGTCTACTTAGCAGTTTGTTATTGAGTGATAACATAAATTATCGTGATTCTGTGAATCAATGCTCCCTTCAAACCGAGAAATCTGCGTTCAAGTTCAAATGAAGGAAAGAAGCGAAACTTCCTATCTTTACTAGATCTCAGTCTTATACTTATAGATTTTAGTTCATGCGGTTAGCCAGACGAAACAGTTCTATATTCAGAACTTTTGATAACTAGCAATTAACAGATTGCCCGTTGGAATGGCCCCCGTCGAGTCTCTGTACCTATCTAACCTAGTCGCCCAAATTGTTTGGGTAATACAAGATTTGGCTCAGGATTGCCCGATAAATGGTCCCAGGTTCCCCTGAATCTGGGGGCTACCACTTGATACGTCTCCACATCCAGGCTCAATCTGGTTGAGTCCGCTGCGTCTACCATTCCGCCATATCCCCACCATTTCGGCCCCAACAAACTTATGAAAAAATATAGGTAACCACATAAATGTAGATGTCTGAAAACTTAGGCTCTTGCCGCGCCTACACTACACCTACTAATCCGCCTAGTTTAGGTTGCTGCCATTTCGTTTGCATATTGTTTGATATGTGTTTAGTAAGTTTTTAACTAATAAATTGAAAAGATAGAAAGAAACAAATCCTTTCTCTTTCTTATCACGTTTCAGATCAAGAAATATGCGTAATTCAACTCGTCAGCGACGGATTCATTTTTTCGTAAAAATTGAGTTTCTATTATAGAAGTATATCTGGATGCACTAGTTGAAGCAATATATTCGTGAATAAGTTTGATATATTCGCCAAAATTTTTATGTAAATGGATATGCTAAAACGTTTTTATCCGACATTATGAATCGCCGGTCGTCTCTGCTTACCCACCGCTATTTTCTTTTCAATTGTCTGTAACAAATTGAATGTTTATTAATTACTACTCATATGTTATGATTGCCACAGATACCAAATCTGATTGGCTTACATTTTATTCGCCGACGCAGCAGTAATGGGTAATATCCCTGTGCCGATCCCATCAGTTTTTTATTTAACTATGAAGCGTTTACAGAAAAGGAGTTTTCATGTCTCGCTACCGAGGACCTCGTTTGAAACTGATACGTCGTCTAAAAAATTTACCAGGATTTGTAGGGAAAAGTAAAATACCCAATTTGGGAGAATTTCGAGTCGCTACCGATCAATCAGCTTCGAGAAAAATTTCTCAATTTTGTGTGCGTCTGGAGGCCAAACAAAGATTACGTTTTAATTATGGATTAACAGAACGCTAACTACTAAAATATGTACGTGTCGCTAGAAAAGCTAGAGGTTCAACGGGCCAAGTACTACTACAACTACTTGAGATGCGTCTGGATAATGTTATTTTCCACCTAGGTCTCGCTTCCACGGTTCCTGCCGCTAGGCAGTTAGTTAGTCACAGACATATCTTAGTGAACAGTTGTGTCGTAGATATACCAAGTTATCGCTGTAAGCCGAAAGATATTATTACTGTTCGAAATCGACCAACTTCGTATAATGCATCGAGAAATAAGTTTACTGGGGGGGACAAAACGCCGGATCACCTAGCTATTTCTCTATCGGAAGACGACAAGCCAACAGGATTGGTGAATTGTATTGCTAATCGAGAATCTGTCAATTTGAATATAAATGAATTGTTAGTTGTTGAGTATTACTCCCGCAAAGCCTAGTTATCATTCATTAAATTAATATTTTACCAAAAGATAAATTGGAGGTCTCTACAAATAGAATTTATGCAAGAGACTTAAGTATGGTCGAATTCAATAAGTAAATTACTTAGGAAGATGCAAAAATTTCCCGATCTAGCTTATCCACTCTGTTTGGATCAGAATCAAAATCATAAGCTTTTCACTTATGTAGAAATATTATTTTTGGGGGACAAATTAATTTGGAATACGATTCGGTGTAAATATCTGAATCACTCGTCCACGTCACTTTAACCAAATTCTTAATTAACCAAAGGATTACCAATTGTTTGTAGCGAGATGGTCTCTTGGCTTCTTCAAAGTTGACTGACTTGATTTGGAAGTCTGACTCCAGCCCGTTTCTTTGAAATCGGCAATTTAGCTAAATTTCGATAAGAATCAATAGAGATAACCTTGGGTAGATAAAAATAAGAAGAGGAAGGGGAGGGATTTGAACCCTCGGTAGATGAAACTCTACTTAGCATTTCCGGTGCTACGCCTTAAGCCGCTCGGCCACCCTTCCTGTATTGAGGTTTACCAATTAAACTAATTGATATATTTAAAATATTTCGGTGGCAAAATAACAAGTGACTTCTTAGTAATAGTTAAAGATAGTCTTTTGCTGAAATACAAGTCGAAGAATAAAGAGATATTTAACAAGGCTTGGCCCCCTACTGCCTCCTCTTTTTTATATTGTTGCCTAAACATCTCCTTCTCTTTTTGCAATTTCAATTGATATATCAATAACAAGTAACGAGGGGTGCAAAAAAAAAAAACAAGGAGTCAAATTTGATTATGCCTAGATCTCAGAGAAATGACAACTTTATCGACAAAACTTTCACAGTTCTAGCGGATATTCTACTGCAAATCCTACCTACCACTAAGAGAGAAAGGGAAGCTTTTACGTATTATAGGGATGGCGCGACTCGATAAGGCAAGCAATCTATCAATATTCAATAATAATTGAAATAGTTATAGCTTCGTTCTAAGAGCCCACATTTTTTTGAGGTCTGTTTCGATTCTTGAACGAACCCTCTGATCGCGTATCCACGATTGATGCAGCCTCGGAAGCTACGGTTCCCATTTCTACGGATTTTGATATTAAGCAAGCAAGGGGTTAAATCCATAATTTGATGTGTAACACATGGCTTCTTCATGAGTAAATACGAGCGGGGAGGGGGCTAGCACTACGTGGAGAAATCGGCAACACAAAATCTACGACAATAACAAATTTTGACTTTGACATATATTGCCAATTTTCGATAACTTCGAAGTTGCGGCAAGGACCAATAGTGATTGGGGTAACAAACACCCATCCCGTTTGTAACTCGGATACCCTTAAAATCATCGGAGATTGCTGAGGTGAATAACCCCTCGAAAAACAAAAAGTTGGGAACGAATAAATTGCCGAGGTATTTATTGCTGCCAGTGTCGTTGCACCAAGATGGCGCAGCTGCCTCAAAAATGGAAATACTTTGTCAGAAGGATGGTTAGATACCAGTTTCATGAGACACTAACCCCTGCTCAAAAATTAGGCGTATAAATAATTAGATAGTTTCAAATGCTACTTATTTTACGCGAATAAAGCGGGGGGAGCCGTATGAGTTGAGAAACTCACGTACGGTTTTGAAACGGGGTTTATTTGTATAAACAACCGTAACGGATGTCGGCCCAATCTGAAGGGGAATATGCAGAAGCTTTATGAAGTTATTACGAAGCCATGCGTCTAGAGGTTGACTCTTATGACCGAAGCTATATACTTTACAACATAGGCCTCACTCATACAAGTAATGGAAAACATGCAAGAGCTTTGGAATATTACTTTCAAGCACCGGAGCGAAATTCTTTTCTGCCACAAGCTTCTAATAATATGGCTGTGACCTGTCACCACGTGCGACTACCTACGCTTCAAGATTCTCCGGTTTACAAATACTTAACCAACGAAACGGGCTTCCCGCAAGCATACTTCCAAACGGGAGCTGTCTTGAGCTGCGGAATTCAGCCTCTTTCGAAGCAATCTGAATTTGAAAGGGGTAGGTAGCCTAACTTTCTCATGGATAACTGGCTGAATCGGAGAATGAAGCGTCGCAAAGATTCATCATTGAAATTTTGGGTTGATGCAACGAGATTGGTCCATCAAAGAAGTTAGACAACTTGTCTCTGTAGTAGAGACAATTGGGAAAGAAATAATTGACGGACCGCGGTGTAGTATCAAATCCTAAAAGAAAGAGTCCTCTAATCTGAAAAAAAAAAGAGAGAGAGAAGAGAGATCTACATTGAGTTAGGTAGTTAGTGCCGAAGGATCTTTTTAATTATTTCCTTCTGTTTCTTCTTTTTTAACTGGGAGTACGGAAAAGATTTTACTCAAGATGAATGAAATTATAAACCGGACTATTCTTAAGTTCCTACGAAGTTCAGAACTAATCCTCCGACTTGGTTAGGAGACGAGAAGCTAGTAACGGAGTTGTCTGAGCCGCATGAGGTGGGAAACCCCCAAGTTCGGTTCTAAAGGAGGGGATTGAAAAATAATCACCCATTCTGAGCGAGGGGAACAGGCCATTAACCAAGGAAATTTGGAGATTTCGGAGGCTTGGTTCGATCAAGCTGCTGAATATTGGAAACAGGCAATAGCACTTCCCCCCGGTAATTACATTGAAGCACAGAATCGGTTAAAAATTACGGGACGCTTCTCTTCGTCTAATTAATTAGTAGGGGGGGGGGAGGGCAGCGTGAGACAGAAAGGTTAATAAATAGAGTTAATAGATAGAAATTCTTACTTACTCGACACAAACCTTGCGGCCTCTCTCCCTACTAAACGTCCGATCGACCTTATCAAGTCCATTAGGCACTATTAGGCCGTGTAATAATGCCATAAAAAGCCTGCCCTGCATAACTTCTTGATAGCAGCTGCTCGAGTTTCAAACTCAGGAGAAAAGGGAATAGATTACTACATGTTGGTAAAAACTCTAATTCTTAGAAGTTTAGTATCTACCGTTGGTAGGTTGTTGCTATCCCTTGCTCGAAGAGAGGAGAGTCCCGATGACTATTCGTTCGCCAGAACCAGAAGTCAAGATTTTGGTGGAAAAAGATCCCGTAAAAACCTCTTTTGAGAGATGGGCCCAACCCGGACATTTCTCGAGGAGTTTGGCTAAGGGCCCCAATACCACGACATGGATTTGGAACCTACATGCCGATGCCCACGATTTTGACAGCCATACCAATGATTTGGAGGATATATCCCGTAAAATATTTGGTGCCCATTTTGGTCAGTTAGCTATTATTCTCATTTGGTTGAGTGGCATGTACTTTCACGGGGCCCGTTTCTCCAATTATGAAGCGTGGCTTAATGATCCTACCCATGTGAAACCTAGTGCCCAAGTTGTTTGGCCAATAGTGGGTCAAGAGATCCTCAATGGAGATGTAGGCGGAGGTTTTCAGGGTGTACAGATAACATCTGGATTTTTCCAACTTTGGCGAGCTTCCGGAATAACTAGTGAGTTACAGCTCTACTGCACAGCTGTGGGTGCTTCAATCCTCGCCGGATTAATGTTTTTCGCCGGTTGGTTTCACTACCACAAAGCTGCCCCGAAACTAGCTTGGTTCCAGAACGTTGAATCGATGCTAAATCACCATCTGGCGGGTCTATTGGGGTTGGGATCTCTAGGTTGGGCGGGACATCAGATACACGTTTCACTACCAATTAATCAACTCCTAGATGCGGGGGTTGATCCTAAAGAAATACCCCTTCCTCATGAACTGATTCTTAATCGTGATCTTATGGCTCAAGCGTATCCAAGTTTTGCGAAAGGGCTGATCCCGCTTTTTACCCTCGACTGGTCAGAATACTCAGATTTTTTGACTTTCCGTGGAGGTTTGAACCCAGTAACGGGAGGTTTGTGGCTTACTGATGCCGCGCATCACCACTTAGCTATTGCCGTTCTCTTTTTGGTAGCTGGTCACATGTATAGAACCAACTGGGGTATCGGGCATAGTACGAAAGAGATTTTGGAAGCTCATAAAGGTCCCTTCACGGGTGAAGGCCACAAAGGTCTCTACGAAATTCTAACAAGTTCGTGGCATGCTCAATTAGCAATCAATCTTGCCATGCTAGGTTCTTTAACCATTATTGTGTCCCATCATATGTATGCGATGCCCCCGTATCCTTACTTGGCTACCGATTATGCGACACAGCTTTCCTTGTTTACACATCATATGTGGATAGGAGGATTTCTAGTAGTTGGCGCAGCTGCACACGCAGCTATTTTTATGGTAAGAGATTACGATTCAACTACCCAATATAACAATCTGTTAGATCGTGTCATTCGGCATCGTGATGCAATAGTTTCACATCTCAACTGGGTCTGCATCTTCCTAGGTTTTCACAGCTTCGGTCTATACATCCATAATGATACCATGAGCGCCTTGGGGCGCCCTCAAGATATGTTTTCAGATACCGCCATTCAATTACAACCGATATTTGCTCAGTGGGTGCAAAATACTCATGCCTTGGCTCCCGGATCAACCGCGCCTAATGCCGCGGCGAGTACTAGTTTAAGCTGGGGTGGCGGCGACTTCGTTACTGTAGCCGGCAAAGTTGCCATGGCCCCAATTCCATTAGGTACCGCAGATTTTCTGGTACACCATATCCATGCATTTACTATCCACGTTACTGTTTTAATATTATTAAAAGGTGTTTTATTTGCACGCAGCTCTCGACTAATACCTGATAAAGCAAATCTTGGTTTTCGTTTTCCCTGCGACGGTCCTGGCAGAGGAGGCACCTGTCAAGTATCGGCTTGGGATCACGTTTTCCTAGGGTTATTCTGGATGTACAACTCAATCTCAGTAGTTATATTTCACTTTAGTTGGAAGATGCAATCCGATGTTTGGGGCAGTATAAGCGAACAGGGGGTGGTAAGCCACATTACTGGGGGAAACTTTGCGCAAAGTTCAACAACGATTAATGGATGGTTACGGGATTTTTTGTGGGCACAGGCTTCCCAAGTCATTCAATCATATGGTTCTTCGTTATCCGCATATGGTCTTATATTCTTGGGGGCTCACTTTGTTTGGGCTTTCAGTTTGATGTTTTTATTTAGTGGTCGCGGATACCGGCAAGAACTTATTGAATCCATTGTTTGGGCTCATAATAAGTTAAAGGTTGCCCCCGTCACCCAACCTAGGGCCCTGAGTATTATCCAGGGACGTGCCGTGGGAGTAACTCACTACCTTCTGGGTGGAATCGCCACGACGTGGGCGTTCTTCCTGGCGAGAATCATTGCAGTGGGATAATGGCTAGGAGGATTTGAGAAACATTACGGCATCAAGATTTCCACAGTTCAGCCGGGGTCTATCCCAAGACCCGACTACTCGTCGTATCTGGTTTGGTATAGCCACTGCCCACGACTTCGAGAGTCATGACGACACTACCGAGGAGCGTCTATACCAAAAAATATTTGCATCTCATTCTGGTCAATTAGCTATCATATTTCTCTGGACCTCTGGGAACTTGTTCCATGTGGCTTGGCAGGGCAACTTTGAAGCGTGGGTACGGGACCCGCTACATGTGAGACCCATTGCTCATGCCATTTGGGATCCTCATTTTGGTCAACCGGCTGTCGAAGCCTACACTCGAGGGGGCGCTGCGAGTCCAGTCAATATTGCTTACTCGGGTGTTTACCAATGGTGGTACACTATCGGTCTACGCAATAACCAAGATCTCTATACCGGAGCTATTTTTCTACTAGCTACTTCTGCTTCATTCCTACTAGCCAGCTGGTTACATTTGCAACCTAAATGGAAACCAAGCATTTCTTGGTTCAAAAACGCTGAATCCCGGCTCAATCACCACCTCTCAGGGCTTTTCGGGGTGAGTTCTCTGGCTTGGGCAGGACATTTAGTTCACGTAGCTATCCCCGAAGCAAGGGGCGGACATGTCAGATGGGGTAATTTGTTGACTGCCGCTCCGCACCCTCAAGGATTGGGACCTTTTTTCTCGGGTCAGTGGAGTGTCTATGCGCAAAATCCCGATTCTGGTAATCATTTGTTTGATAGCACTCAAGGGGCGGGAACAGCCATTTCAACCTTTTTGGGCGGATTTCACCCACAAACTCAAAGTTTGTGGCTAACGGATATTGCTCATCACCACTTAGCTATCGCCGTTGTGTTTATAATTGCCGGCCACACGTACAGGACTAACTCTGGTATTGGGCATAGTATGAAAGAGATTCTCGAGGCCCATATCCCTCCAGGAGGTAAGTTGGGCCGTGGACACAAAGGGCTTTATGATGCAGTCAACAATTCTCTCCATTTTCAGTTAGGGCTTGCTTCAGCTGCTTTGGGGGTTGTCACTTCTTTAGTCGCGCAACACATGTATTCTTTACCCGCTTATGCTTCTATAGCACAGGATTATACAACTCAAGCCGCACTATACACCCATCATCAATATATCGCCGGCTTTATCATGGCAGGAGCCTTCGCACACGGAGCTATATTCTTTATTCGAGATTATGATCCGGAACAAAATAAGGATAACGTTTTAGCAAGAATGTTAGAACATAAAGAAGCCATAATAGCTCACTTAAGTTGGGCAAGTTTATTCCTGGGATTCCACACGTTGGGGCTCTATGTTCACAACGACGTAATGCTAGCTTTCGGGACTCCGGAGAAACAGATTCTTATTGAGCCTATATTTGCTCAATGGATTCAATCTGCTCATGGTAAAACTTTATATGGTTTTGATGTGCTTCTATCCTCGGCAGGTAGTCCGGCAAGTAATGCTGGTCGAGGCCTATGGTTACCGGGTTGGTTAGATGCTATTAACAATAGTAGCAACTCACTATTTCTAACGATTGGACCCGGGGATTTCTTGGTTCACCATGCCATCGCTTTGGGCCTACATACGACTACACTGATTTTAGTCAAAGGCGCTTTAGATGCGCGCGGTTCCAAGTTGATGCCAGATAAAAAAGAATTTGGTTACAGCTTCCCCTGCGACGGTCCCGGGCGAGGCGGTACCTGCGACATCTCAGCTTGGGATGCGTTTTATTTAGCCGTTTTCTGGATGTTAAACACCATTGGATGGGTTACCTTCTATTGGCACTGGAAACACATCACCTTATGGCAAGGGAATGCTGCTCAATTCAACGAATCTTCTACGTATTTAATGGGGTGGTTGAGGGATTACCTGTGGTTGAACTCTTCACAACTTATTAACGGCTATAACCCCTTTGGTATGAACAGCTTATCTGTATGGGCATGGATGTTCTTGTTTGGACATCTCGTGTGGGCTACTGGATTTATGTTCCCAATCTCTTGGCGAGGTTATTGGCAAGAACTTATTGAAACTCTAGCTTGGGCTCACGAACGAACACCCCTAGCAAATGTGATACGTTGGAAAGATAAGCCAGTCGCTCTCTCCATCGTTCAAGCAAGGCTAGTGGGACTAGCCCACTTTTCCGTGGGTTATATCTTTACCTATGCAGCTTTTCTAATAGCATCTACATCAGGTAAATTTGGCTAATTTATCATTGTAGACTATCAAATTGTTTATTTATGCATCAAGTTTGTCCTCCCATTCTTTTTCACACCCGATCTAGTTTCAACACTAGAAATCTATTTATCCATAATTAGAAATAGAATTTGATTCTATTTCTAATTATGGATAAATAGATTTCTAGTTGCGAATCCAACCTGTTTTAGAGTAATAATCCAATTCTGCTTACTGATTTATCAATTATGGCAAAAAAGAGTCTTATTGAAAAAGAAAAAAGAAAGGAAGAATTAGTGAGAAGATATCATATCATTCGCCAATCTTTGAAGAGACAGATTAGAAGTAGCTCGTCAATTGAGGGGAAACTAATTATTTATAAAAGATTGCAATCTTTGCCGCGAAGCAGTGCACCTGTTCGTCTCCGCAACCGGTGTTCCCTAACCGGACGACCCCGATCTAATTACCGATACTTTGGCTTATCTAGACACGTACTTCGTGAAATGGCACACACCTGCCTGCTGCCTGGATTATTGAAATCAAGTTGGTAATGGAAAATTCTCCTTCATTCTTTTTCTATTACGTCTAATTCACAGAATTAGATAGTCTTTTTCACTTCCATCCAATGTAATTATTCAATAGACATATAATAATTATGTTGGGGGCATCAACTAAGCGGGGTAGAGCAGCTTGGTAGCTCGCAAGGCTCATAACCTTGAGGTCACAGGTTCAAATCCTGTCCCCGCGAAGTAAACTAACAATTGTTTATCTACTTTAATAACGCGATGCTTGATGTTCCTCGCGAGCTTAGGCAAATCAGCTTCTTGCGTTTCATTAGCAGAGCTGGTATTAATTTCACCAGATCGGATATCGGGAAAGTACAAGTATTTCAATTAATTAGTAGATTGGGATTATTTGACATCACGCGTCAAATTAAGAATTATCTAATTGGTAGTACTTATCTTTCTTATTCTTTCTCTCCTCCTTTTCTGAACTTTGTCGCTTGGTGGGGCAGAAACCTATCTATCTAGAAATAGATCTGTAAATTTCTATTTAGGTAGAAGTGTAAGATGTATAAGTTAGGAACATAGCTCCACTTTGTTTCAGACTAAAGCTGGTTCTTTCTATTTCACCAAGTTCGACTTTTCCAAGAAGGAAAAATATGGGGCAAAAACTGATGGTGTGCCTGGTGGAGCTCAATCAGATAGTAGTTGTGACTTGAGGCCCCCTTAACTCAGGGGTAGAGTGACGCCATGGTAAGGCGTAAGTCGTCGGTTCAAATCCGACAAGGGGCTAATCAAGAAACCTTGATAAATCCAAGGGTCGAACTGTTTCAGCTTCGCGAAAACACTCGGGTCCACACGCCCTCCTGATGCAATAAATAAGAAGGTCTATTTCCCAGCATCTTTAACAAATAAAAAATTACCTAATTATTGAAAATAGAATTCGGTCAATTTCAATTTTTTAGTTAAGCCGGTTTTCTTTTAATCACGATATCCTACCTAAGTAGTTTCGTTACACTGGGTAATGTGCCACCCATTACAATTGGAAGAGGAGACAATTAAAAAGAAGGGGGGGGAAAAGAAAATAAAGTGGATATAATTTCTAATACCAGAACCTTTTTTGTTATCCCTATCTCGGGAATTGAATATGAATTTCCAGCATCAGTATCAATATATATGTAGATAGATATATATGTGGAACTATGTATTTATATAAATTTTAATCTGAAAAAAGAAAGAAGGAAAATTACGTTGCAAATTTATTATTTACCTATGTAAATAATTTCCCACAATTAGTAAATTAGTAAAAGTTATTCGAGTATATAGCACCCCTATTTGTTATATATTCCTCTAAATACCTAGAAACAAATTTTCCGTTGGGGTTTGATATTAACAGTAACAGCGAATCCTTTTGTTCGATTTTAATAGTTCTAATATATACTCTACTCGGGATTAAACTGCGGTATGCTGCTTATCCACTACTGCTACTTGGGGCTAAACCGAACAGAAAGGCTTCCAATTTTTATTAGGAATTGGTAAAATAGATACCGAAATAATTTTTGAAAAGGGGATGGATGGATACTGCACCCACATATATCCATATATTCTATATATGGACGCAAGCTCCTCACTCACGCCGCTCCAGTATTTCTTTCCCTAGATAGACGTTTCTGAAAACAACTCCGTCTCCTTCTTGTACTAGGTCGGATTCTCAAGGTACTTTTGATGCAACTGAATCAAAGTCAAAATCTCGGAAGAAAAGAAAGGTCTACCCACTGCTCAGAAAACACGCAACAAACAGGATCGGCTTAGGATTAAGTAAGTAAGAGGAAAGAGATGCCCATAAACTAAATTTTTATGAGAAAGGAAAAGAAGCATAGAATAGAAGGAATGGCTGGACAAAAAGACGCAACATAAAAAAGAAGAGAAGGGGGAAAGCTAGAGACGAGAAGAGATATTGAAGGGAGTGAAAAAATCCAACCTCCCGACTGAGATTGAAAGAGCTACCAGTCTCATTTTCGCGTAATAACTCCTATAATAACTCCTAAGAGTCCTCCGCTTCCGTAAAAGATTTCCCGGGAAGAGCAGCGTCTCAGTGGGCCAGTTTTATCTCACCCCGAAGGGGCGGAACTAAACCATGTCGCGGTTTGAAAAATAAAAAGGAAGGGGGAACCCAAAAATTGTTTGAGGAGCTAAATGAGGGAATGAATATGACCATTGCCATCGGAAAATCTTCCAAAGAGCCGAAAGATTTATTTGATAGTATGGACGACTGGCTAAGAAGAGACCGTTTCGTCTTCGTGGGTTGGTCTGGCCTACTACTTTTTCCTACCGCCTACTTCGCTTTGGGCGGTTGGTTCACAGGTACAACCTTTGTCACCTCATGGTATACCCACGGATTAGCTAGCTCCTACTTGGAGGGATGCAACTTTTTGACTGCTGCGGTCTCCACTCCGGCTAACAGTTTGGCCCACTCTTTACTCCTTTTGTGGGGCCCTGAAGCACAGGGAGATTTTACTCGCTGGTGCCAATTAGGGGGTTTATGGACTTTCGTTGCTCTCCACGGCTCCTTTGCTCTAATAGGTTTTATGTTACGCCAATTTGAACTTGCGAGGTCTGTGCGACTACGCCCCTACAACGCAATAGCTTTCTCCGGTCCAATTGCGGTTTTTGTCTCCGTATTTTTGGTTTACCCTCTGGGCCAATCCGGTTGGTTCTTCGCACCCAGTTTTGGCGTAGCCGCCATTTTCCGATTCATTCTATTTTTTCAAGGTTTTCATAATTGGACTCTGAACCCATTTCATATGATGGGGGTTGCAGGAGTCCTTGGCGCGGCCCTATTATGTGCCATCCACGGCGCTACAGTTGAAAATACTATATTCGAAGACGGTGACGGCGCAAACACGTTCCGCGCGTTCAATCCAACTCAGTCTGAGGAAACTTATTCAATGGTAACCGCAAATCGTTTTTGGTCCCAAATATTCGGTGTTGCTTTCTCCAACAAACGCTGGTTACACTTCTTTATGTTATTTGTGCCAGTGACGGGTCTATGGATGAGTGCTGTCGGAGTAGTTGGTCTCGCCTTGAATTTACGCGCGTACGATTTTGTCTCCCAAGAAATTCGTGCAGCAGAAGATCCCGAGTTTGAGACTTTTTACACGAAAAATATCTTACTAAACGAGGGTATCCGTGCCTGGATGGCAGCTCAGGATCAGCCCCACGAAAACCTTGTATTTCCCGAGGAGGTTTTACCCCGTGGAAACGCTCTTTAATGGAACTCTCTCGCTCGGTGGCCGCGATCAGGAAACCACAGGTTTTGCCTGGTGGGCTGGCAACGCCCGACTAATAAATCTGTCTGGTAAATTGCTGGGTGCCCACGTAGCTCATGCCGGCCTGATTGTCTTCTGGGCTGGATCTATGAATTTGTTTGAAGTGGCTCACTTCGTATCAGAGAAGCCTATGTATGAGCAGGGATTAATCCTACTTCCCCACTTGGCTACTCTGGGTTGGGGAGTGGGTCCTGGCGGGGAAGTAGTCGATACCTTTCCCTACTTCGTTTCCGGCGTACTCCATCTGATTTCCTCCGCAGTTTTGGGATTTGGGGGTATATATCACGCTTTAATTGGGCCCGAAACGTTAGAGGAATCCTTTCCTTTCTTTGGTTATACTTGGAAGGATAAGAATAAGATGACCACAATTCTCGGTATTCATTTGATACTACTAGGTCTTGGGGCTTTTCTCCTAGTTTTTAAAGCACTCTATTTTGGAGGGTTGTACGACACATGGGCACCCGGGGGTGGAGATGTGAGAGAGATTGCAAATCTCACCCTAAGCCCTAATATTATCTTTGGTTACCTACTGAAATCTCCTTTCGGGGGAGAAGGATGGATTGCAAGTGTGGATAATCTGGAAGATATCATCGGGGGACATGTTTGGTTGGGATCCATCTGCCTTTTTGGTGGAATTTGGCACATATTAACAAAACCGTCTGCCTGGGCTCGTCGTGCTTTGGTATGGTCCGGGGAAGCTTACCTATCCTATAGCTTGGGAGCCCTTTCCATCTTTGGGTTTACTGCTTGCTGTTTCGTTTGGTTTAACAACACAGCATATCCTAGTGAATTTTATGGTCCTACCGGTCCGGAAGCTTCTCAAGCACAAGCTTTTACTTTTCTTGTCAGGGACCAACGTCTCGGTGCTAACATAGGTTCCGCCCAAGGCCCCACTGGATTAGGTAAATACCTGATGCGTTCCCCTACGGGAGAAATTATTTTCGGAGGGGAAACCATGCGCTTCTGGGACCTTCGCGCCCCCTGGTTAGAGCCTTTAAGGGGCCCCAACGGTTTAGATCTTAGTAAGTTGAAGAGGGATATACAACCCTGGCAGGAACGGCGATCCGCGGAGTATATGACTCATGCTCCCCTGGGCTCCCTAAACTCCGTAGGTGGAGTAGCTACCGAGATTAACGCCGTAAACTACGTATCTCCTCGGAGTTGGTTAGCAACCTCTCACTTCGTCCTGGGATTCTTCTTCTTCGTGGGTCATTTATGGCACGCGGGTAGGGCTCGCGCAGCCGCAGCCGGGTTTGAAAAAGGGATTGACCGCGACACCGAACCCGTTCTTTCCATGACACCTCTTAACTAAGACTTGGAAATCTATGTTGAGATGATGAAGACATAATAGAAATCCTCGTTTCGCTTCTTTTTTTGCTTGTTAGCAAGTATAGATATATATATATATCTATATATCTTTAGTTCAGTGTCGGACTCGTTACACTATTCAGGTAGTAAAACTCTATCTATCTATTCAAATAATAGATAGATAGAGTTTTACTACCTGAATAGTGTAACCTGTAATATCAACTTATTCTAAGTTTGGTAGGATAAAAAGAGATAGTTCGCGGCACCAGTAATAACTAATTACTATTGTCCCTTCTGTCCAATTTTCATTTTGCTACAATAAGTAGGAGAGAGAGGGATTCGAACCCTCGATGGCATTTTATTACCATGCCAGTTTTCAAGACTGGAGCCTTAAACCGCTCGACCATCTCTCCTGGTTATACCTAATTTATATATTTTACCTATAAATAAGATATTGATAGATATTGCTTTTCTTGACTGAACCTTTACCATACCGCGAAAGATGCAGAGTGGAAACAATTCTGATCATAAAAATATTACGTATAATCATCCTCAATGTCGGAATCTAAACCAATTATTAATCAACAAAAACCTCATGAATTTTGAGCTAGTTAGTGGCAAAAAGAAAGGGGTCTCCACCCACGCCCCGTCAACAAAGTAATTCGCGGCGAACCGAGAAAGAGTTCCATTGGATGAGGATTGGATGGTACGAACAGCCTATACCTTACTAGGGAAATAATTAGAATTATGACTATCGCATTCCAATTGGCTTTATTCGGATTAATTGCCATTTCATTTCTACTAGTTGTAGGGGTGCCCGTTGCATTTGCATCCCCCGGTGGCTGGTCCAACAATAAAGATGTAGTTTTTTCAGGGGCGTCATTATGGATTGGATCAGTTTCTTTGGTAGGTATACCCAATTCGTTTATTTCTTAATTAAGATTCTTTATTTTTTTGGTTCCTCCTCTCGTAATTTGCCGTTACGGGTGGAGTTGCCAAATAGAGAAGATTTTTACTGATGCAAATCCCTAGGAAGTAGCTACACGTAGCCATAGTGGAGTCAATTTCCAATTAGTAGTTAGTAGAATAGATCTACTCTCTCCCCCCCCTACACCACAGATTGGAATTTTCCAATCTAAATCTGGAATAAAAATGTAGGCAAATTTTGAATTGGTAAAACATCATCTCATGATTAAGATGATATAACAGATTATGCGGATATAGTTGAATGGTAAAATATCTCCTTGCCAAGGAGATGACGCGGGTTCGATTCCCGCTATCCGCCTATCTCATATGAAATAAACAGGTTCTGTTATATATGGAAATATGCCTAAAAAAGAAGAATTACGAACTCCAATTAATTTTCATAATGCACAGTTGAAAAAGAAGGAAAAAGCTTCAAATGTTAATTGAAAGATTAACGGTTGATTGCAAGAGAACACCTATCTAATTTTTATTATTTCAATATTCCGTCTTTATTTTGAATGTAATGAGGTTTCGAAGCAAAACAAGTTTGTCAAAGTAGCCGTTTCGTCATCAAAAATATGTCAATCAATTGTCTATCGTAGGTAAATTACCTACGGGGTAGGGGGGGGGGGGGGGGGGGGCAGCTCCTTACTTGCTACTTTTTCTGGCAGGTAATATACTTAGTACTAGTACAGGTGCTAGGCATTTATAACATATTCATGTTATTAAGTTACATGCTAATGCTATCCGACAATTCGCAAATTGGATGTTGTTTACGCCTGGAAAGGCATCGCTGGCTGATAGCCATCAGGGGGCGATATAGTCAAGCGGTAAGACGGAGGACTGCAAATCCTTGATGCCCCAGTTCGAATCTGGGTGTCGCCTAACAAGAGAGTTCTCTCGTATATGACGAGAAAGAACGAAATCTATTTAATTTACTTGGATTTATTCATCTAGGGAGTTTGTTTTTATAAGGGATTGTTTATTGCGCCGAAACCGGATACAGGTTGAGGTGCTCTATAGCCTGTTATAGCCTATCACATTTCATGTGTCTCGATGCGTCACGCATAAACAATCCCATCTTATTATATCACTAATTGGTAATCAGAAGGTGTAAATCACCAAAATATTTTGAGAGGGAACTACTAACCGGTACCATTAAAAAAAAGAAGGAGAGTTTACACACGCAGCATCTCTTGTTATTGAAGTATATCATCAAATAGGTGTCTGCTCCTCGCTAGACAACAAGTTTCAAGCTTCTTCAAGCTTTGTTTTGTATTTGGACTTATAAATAATTAGTAATTAGTAGGAATCGAGAGAGTAAATAGATAGGAGTTACAACTACGGACTTAGTTACTACAGCTTGGGCTGCCCTGACGGCGATTTCCACATTTTCTCTTTCACTTGTAGTTTGGGGACGAAGTGGTTTGTAACAAAAGGTTTACCAGTCCGTCAGTAGCCTGATTCGGGGGATACATGCAGTTGTGGTGAGACCATGGATTCATGTTTTTCCCACTTTAATTTTTCTATTTGAGTGGAAGGGGTGGTGCAGCCGGGGGCTACTTTCTCTGCCCCCCCCCCCGTTCATACTGGAATCGTTGCTACTAACGAATGCTAAAAAATTGTCTAACATCGGATCGGAGATGAAATTACCAAAATGTTTGGAAGAAACTGATATCTTTTCCCTTTACCCATCCCTTTTTCATTCGATACACTGCAGCTTAATAAATACACCGTGGGCAAAAATACACAACTATTTTCAAATCTAGATTTGAAAATAGTTGTACGTCTAAAGAACCTTCTTGGGGAAAAGGAAGCAATTATCTGGGGGAGCTCCAGCTAAACCAAATTCCCTCTTTTTTAATTTTCCATTTCGAAACGAAGATTGAAGTAACAAAATGAATAAATTTAGTACCTTAATAGACTGATTCTTCTTCCTTACTATGGGCGAGAACCTACCCCGTTCATTGTTAGGTCACACCCCCGTTAACTCAAAATTTCATTGTTTTGTCTGACGATATGACTGCACTCGGAATGAAAAATAGGGAGTGAACGTATACCTGACATTTTTTTGGGGCCATACTTTCGGCTCGGATACTTCACCTCTTTTTTCTTGGTTTATGTAGGTTGATTCGTAACAGATATAAAGGTATCTCCAGATGTTATAGCTACCTAATATTAGTCATTGGGTCAAAATCAGATTCGTAAAAAAGAAGAAGTAGTTGAATGAAAAGCAAAAATTGATAGATCACCTTCTTGATCTATCAATTTTGGACAATTACATTCGAGAATAATGCATGATACGTGGTATTCAGAGAGGTGGAAACAATATAGAAAAGGATAGACTCTGACTGACAGAAAAGAACCAATCGAAGAAGATGCCACGTTGGGGATAAGTTGTTACTACAAGCTGTTACTAGCAATAACAAACAACCGGGTAGCGGAAAAATCTCGGACGGAGCAGGAGGAGCGGTTTGCGTATCGTTGCATCTCATGAATAGGGAGCAGATGGTGCCCCCTTCTTCTACCTCCTTATCTGTTGCTCCTGTATATGAAGATTTATTGATAAATTGGTAGTCAAATCAGTTACCAATTACTAGTTATTCTGCGCGGCCGTTTGAATGTAAAGAATAAGTAGAAAAGCTGTCGGGATCAGAATGAAAAGTGCGGTAGCTACAAACGCGAGAATATTTACTTCCGTATTGGTAGTTCGAATCATCAGTTGGGAAATAGCTCGAGCGGTTTCGTCAAAAAAACTCTCGGATTTTATTATAAACTATCTCTCCTTAACTAGTCGGGTCGACCGAATTAGTAGCTAGTCAATTAAAAAGAAAAATATCGGATGTGAACCTTCGATATCGATTACATAGTATATCACGAAATGGAATATCGAGAATACCTATTATTCATTTTTGGAAAGTATCAGCCTGACATATCCGTATTCTATTAATTTAAAAATCGCTCCAACGAGTTTATATTATATAAATGATATAATAAAAAATGATTTCAATCATTATTACTTATATCACTAATACAACACGAATTTAGATTGCTAGAAAAATGGATTCTCTCACTATTTTCTCGTTACTTCTCCAAATTGACAACTGATGGGAAATACTCTTAATCTACCTAAGAGGTAACTGGGCCCCCATCGTCTAGAGGCCTAGGACGCCTCCCTTTCACGGAGGCGACGGGGATTCGAATTCCCCTGGGGGTATTCATCTCTCAATTCTGGGTCGATGCCCGAGCGGTTAATGGGGACGGACTGTAAATCCGCTGGCGACGCCTACGCTGGTTCGAATCCAGCTCGACCCAAGTCCGAGCCTGTAAGGTTAATTTTGAACTAGCCAATTTCATTGGAGTTCATCGGGATTGACGGGTCTCGAACCCGCAACTTCCGCCTTGACAGGGCGGTGCTCTAACCGATTGAACTACAATCCCACCAATTAATTTGATTGGAGTTTATGTAACAACAGACTCGAAGTCAAGAATATTTTATCTTTTTTAGTTACTCCATCAAATAACTTCTTTGCAGAAATTTCAACTTTCATTTTGTTGGAAATTTTGAAAAGAAGTTATTTGATACCATAGTTTGATACCATAAAGAAGGAGCATCTGTCTCTTAATCTTTCTCTGGTAATCGAAATCCCTTACGTGGTATAATTATCAAACTCGTTTTGCTGTTACGTATCTTTCGGTTTTTTTCATCAATGATTATTTTATTTTTGCATACGTAAGTATTATAACCAATTTGGACAAAAAAGAGTTTACTTAATTATGTTTACTAACCCTCCCTGGGTCGCACAGATGTCTTTCATTTGCAGCTCATGACAATGATTTAATTTCTGGTGCAAAAAAGTTCCCCACCCCAAGAGGTACGATATACTTTTTCCTGCACTCCTCCTGTTTAGACATCGTCATATGAATCTTTACAAAAAATTGGTTGTAGATAACTAAAGGAAGGAGAATCAATTTCTTCTATTTCTTCTTCTGGAGGGGGGGGGGGCTGTTGATTCAACTTCCCAGACATAAAAAGATAGAAATACGGAAATCTAATTGGATATATTTTTAATCGGGATGAGTCTCGATTCATCAATTCATTAGGAGGAAGTAAAAATATGCCCGTACTACCAGAACTTGCACAAATTCAATTTGAAGGCTTCAATCGATTTGTTCATGAAAGGTTGCTTGAAGAACTTGAAAATTTTCCAAAAATTGAAGACACAGATAAGGAAGTCGAATTCTGAGTTATTAGTGGACAGTATCAATTGACGCAACCTTCAGTTGAAGAGAGAGAAGTCGCATATCAATGTGTCACATATTCATCCGATCCATATGTACCAGTTTAATTGATTCGTAGCGGAGATGGGGTAGTACAAGAAGAAGACGTGCGGTCCGGATCTATTCCCTGGATGAATTCTAAGGGAACGTTTATTATCAACGGAGTTGCCAGGGTTTTGGTCAGTCAAATCTTGAGAAGTCCCGGTATTTACTACAACCGAGAAGCCGATCAGAAAGGAATTTTCGCATATACTAGCACCACAATTTCGGATCGGGGGGGGAGATTCAAATTAGAAATAGATAGAAAAGAGAAAATTTGGATTCGTATCAGCAAGAAGAAGAAGATATCCATTTTGATATTATTAGTAGCTATGGGGTTAAGCAAGATAGATATCTTGCGAAATGCTCGTTACCCCACGATTTTCTCAAATATCTTAAAGAAACAAGAGGGAGCCGTCGAATCGTTGGAGGATGCTGCAGCAGAACTTTACAAACATTCATACTCCGCCACAGATGCGGATATCTCATTCTCAGAATCTATATTCAAGGAGTTATAGAAGAGGTTTTCCCAGCATAGATTTGAGTTGGGACGAATTGGTCGACGAAACCTAAATATCAAACTAACTCTTGATGTACCCGAAGAGAAACATTTTTTACTGCCCCAAGACATATTAGCAGCCGCAGATCATTCAATAGAAATAAGCTACGGAATGGGCAACCTCGATGACATAGATCATCTGAAAAATAGACGTGTTCGATCTGTCGCGGATTTGCTTCAAGAACAATTAAAGTTGGCCCTAAACCGTTTAGAGAATTCGATTCGACAAAATCTATCTAGGGCCGTTAGGCGCAAACGCGCGATAACGCCACGGGGCTTAGTGACGCCTACACCAGTAGTAGCAACTTTTAAGGAGTTTTTTGGGTCACATCCCTTATCACAATTTCTAGACCAAATAAACCCATTATCGGAAATGGTGCATAAACGGAGATTAAGTTCCATAGGTCCTGGCGGATTGACACGGCGAACCGCCAGTTTTCAAGCTAGAGATATCCATTTTAGTCACTATGGCCGTATCTGCCCAATCGAAACATCGGAAGGCATGAATGCTGGCCTCATTTCGTCACTAGCTATTCAGGCAGAAGTTAGCAACTCCGGATCTTTGCAAAGCCCGTACTTAAAAATTTCGGAATCATCCGAAAAGGAGCAATTAATATACTCATCCCCTACTGAAGACGATTACTACCGAATAGCGACTGAAAATTCATTAATAGGCCAATGGAGAGCTAGGGAGAAAGAGCTTATACTGGTTCGATATCAACAAGAATTCCTTAGCGTCCTTTGGGAACAGGTTGATTTCCGAAGCATCCATCCCTTGCATTATTTCTCCGTCGGAGCTTCGCTTATTCCATTCATTGAGCATAATGACGCGAACCGTGCCTTAACGGGTTCTACTATGCAACGTCAGGCGGTTCCGCTGGTTAATTCCGAAAGATGTTTCGTAGGAACTGGGTTAGAAAGTTAAGTAGCTTCAGATTCTGGAAGTGTAGTTGTATCTGAACGAGAAGGATAAATTCGATATATTGATGGCGATTTGATTGAACTACTATCAGTCGATGAAGTACCAGACAATGATGTAGTTCCACGTGTTACAAATAATCGATTAAAGATATATGGACGTTCCAACAGCAATACCTGTATACACCAGAAGCCCACGGCTTTAGTGGGAGAATTATCGAAACGCGGAGAGGTTATATCGGATGGGGCAGCAATTGCCAGGGGAGAATCAGCTTCGGGTAAAAATATCCTAGTAGCCTACATGCCGTGGGAAGGCTACAATTTTGAAGATGCAGTGTTGATTAGCGAACGCCCGATATACGAAGATATTTTCACATCCTTTCACATCGAAAGACACGAAGTTGAAGTCTGCACAACAAATCAGGGTCCTGAAAGGGTTACCAAGCAAATACCTCAATTGGATAGTCACACACTTCGACACTTAGATGATAATGGGCTCGTAGAATCAGGATCTTGGGTAGAGGCGGGAGATGCCTTGGTCGGCAAACTGACACCCCAAGAGGGGACAGACTCATCACGTGCGCCGGAAGGAAGATTGTTACAAGCCATTTTTGGTATACAATTAATTAATGCGAGAGAAAGCTGTCTAAAAGTTCCGATTGGTGGAGGAGGTCGAGTCACTGATATCAGGTGGGTTTATCCCGAAGACGATACTTCAAATGATTTAGAAGTTATTCATATTTATATATTGTAAAAGCGTAAGATACAAGTAGGTGATAAGATAGCCGGCAGACATGGAAATAAGGGTATTACATCAAAAATATTGCCTAGACAGGATATGCCTTATTTGCAAGATGGAACAGCAGTCGACATGATATTAAGTCCTTTGGGAGTACCCTCACGGATGAATGTGGGACAGATTTTCGAATGCCTACTTGGGTTAGCCGGGGAGTTTCCAAAAACCCATTACCGTATAGTACCTTTTGACGAAAGGTATGAGCGAGAAGCTTCCAGAAAATTAGTACTTACAGAACTTTGTAGAGCAAGTGCGACCACCCATAATCCGTGGTTATTTGAACCCGATCATCCCGGAAAGAGTCGATTGATCGATGGACGAACAGGTGAATCCTTTGTGCAACCTATTACAATTGGAAGAGGCTATATGATGAAACTGATTCATCAGGTCGACGACAAAATTCATGCGCGATCGAGCGGACCGTACGCACTTGTTACGCAGCAACCTCTCAAAGGAAGATCCAGACGGGGAGGGCAGCGGGTTGGAGAAATGGAAGTACGGGCTTTGGAGGGTTTTGGAGTGTCTTATACGTTGCAAGAAATGCTTACAATTAAATCAGATCATATTCAGGCTCGTTACAGGGTACTTGGTGCAATTATGACTGGAAAACCTGTTTATAAGCCCAATACCGCCCCAGAGTCTTTCCGATTGCTAGTTCGAGAGTTACGTCGCATGGGTTTAAACCTGGAGCACAATTTTATAATTGAAGAAGGTTTGGAGAAGGAGAGTGAAAACATTTGATATTTAATTGAAACTTCCGTGAGTAATTAATCAAAAATCAAAACTTTTTATAATATGATTCATCGAGCGAATTATCAACAACTTCAAATTGGACTGGCTTCCCCCGAACAAATTCGTAGTTGGGCTGAGAGAGAGTTACCCAATGGAGACGTCGTTGGGCAAGTCGATTAACCTTACACGTTGCATCACAAGACTCACAAACCAGAGAGAGATGGCTCATTTCGTGAGAGGATACTCGGACCCCTAAGAAGTGGTGTTTGTGCGTGTGGAAATTATCGATCTGTCGATAACGAAGAAGAGGATTCTAATTTGTGCAAACATTGCGGAGTTGAATTTATTGACTCCCGTGTTCGAAGATATCGAATGGGATACATTAAACTTGCGTCTCCAGTCACTCATGTGTGGTTTTTGAAACGAATTCCTAGTTATATTGCAAATCTACTTGCCAAACCTCTTAAAGAACCAGAAAGCCCAGTATATTGCGATGTGTGACTCGATTGTATATGTCGATCACTACAGATTGGCCGTAAACTGTCATTCCATGTAGAAGTGGAAAGCCTCTAACCGACATGTTTCTCGCGTCGCTCGAGTATTGTTGTCTAACTCGGGGTAGAAGCTGCCGCGCGCATAATGGGGAATCTCCTCCATGGTTAATTTTTAGCAGAAAATCCAGCGATTGGGCTTCGTAAGAACTATTTCCATTTCAGTTGATAGATTAAGAATCACGTTCTTTTTAATAAAGTCCCTCGGCTTTCTTATTCTTTCTCTGTTTTCCTTTTTAGAAAAAGTTTTCTAATCTAAATAGTATTTTATATCTATTTCTAGATATATATATATAGAAGAAATAGATGGTTATGAAAATCTAAACATCGCAGTGATTTTTTTGTTCAATTTAATTAGCAGCCATCGAAGTAGAGTGGAAACCCAAAGAGGGAAATGGTCGCATCGGGAACAAGGGAAATATCTCCGGCCTACGATTCAACTAAAAAGAGATATGGAAGAGAAAATTACTTCTTCTTCGGTAGATCGATCAATACGGGGGGAGGGTCCAAGACTACTCGAAAAAGAAGAAGTTGAAATCCGAGTAATGAACAACTACATTCATCTTCGAAGAGACGGTGTTAGAAACAATTTTATGATTAGTTATTCGAGCCGGATGAGAGGAAACAATCGCGTCCGATTCTAAGGGGGGGTCATCGCCCGGCCTATCCCAATCTTTTTCTCGCTAGGCCCGTGGCCGAGAGGGCCAACCTCTTAAGATTGCGGGGTTTATTCAATTATGAAGACCGATCCTGGAGAAACATGCTTCCTGCTTCTTTTTCTACTCGAAATTATGAGACGCTTCAAGGTAACGAAATCGCCACCGGGGGGGATGCCGTCAAAAAAGGATTGACTGGTTTGGACCTGCAAGATGTTATTGATCGTGCATTTTCGGAGTGGCAGGCGCTGGCGAAGCAAAAGCCTGTTGGTAATGAATGGGAAGATCGAACAATTCAAAGGAGGAAAGATCTTCTGGTTAGACGGATGAAATTAGCCAAGGATTTCTTACGGGCAAATCTAAAACCAGAATGGATGGTTTTAGATATCTTGCCGGTTCTTCCACCTGAATTGAGACCAATAGTTGAATCATATGAAGGTGAATTAGTTACTTCCGACCTTAATGAGCTTTATAGAAAGGTAATTCATCGAAATAATACTCTTGTTGAATTTTCATCGGGCAGTGAATTTACGCCGGAAGGATTAATTGTTTGTCAAAAGAGACTTATTCAAGAAGCTGTAGATGCTCTCATTGATAATGGTATACGTGGCCAACCGATGAGAGATATTAACAATAGACCCTACAAGTCATTTTCAGAGGTTATTGAGGGCAAAGAGGGACGATTTCGCGAGAATTTGCTTGGAAAGCGAGTCGACTACTCAGGTCGTTCCGTTATTGTCGTAGGCCCATCTCTTTCATTACATCAATGTGGATTACCTCGAGAAATGTCAATCGAACTTTTTCAAATATTTGTAATTCGTAACTTGATTGGATGCCACCTTGCTTGTAATCTGCGATCAGCTAAAAGTATGATACGAAAGGGAGATCCCATTATATGGGAAGTTCTTCGAGAAGTTATGAGGGGTCACCCTATACTATTGAATCGGGCACCTACTTTGCATAGGCTGGGTATGCAGGCATTTCAACCTATCTTAATAGAAGGACGTGCTATTCGTCTGCATCCATTGGTTTGTGGGGGGTTTAATGCAGATCTTGACGGAGATCAGATGGCCGTTCATGTGCCCCTATCTCTTGAAGCTCAGATTGAAGCTCGTCTTCTGATGTTTTCGCACGTAAATTTGTTATCCCCTGCTACGGGCGATTCTGTATCTGTCCCGAGTCAAGATATGCTTCTCGGTCTTTATGTATTAACAATTGAGAATAAGCAAGGAGTTTATGGAAACAGGCGTTCCATTTTCGTGAAAGAGGGTGACGTCTATTCTGCCGAACTACCCAGTTTCGGTAGTTACTACGACATACTCAGGGCCAAAGAATCAAGTAGAATCGATTTTTGTAGCTTCTTGTGGCTTCGATGGGAATTGAATTTGGAAATGATTAGTTCGAAAATTCGCGAATTACCTATTGAATCGCAATATGAATCTTTGGGAACCTCTCTTCACCCCTATGATAATTACCAGATTCAGAAGTGTAGGAAGGGAGATATCTCAAGTATACATGTACTTACTACGGCTGGTCGTATTTTATTCAATCAACAATTAAAGGAAGCGATTCAAGGTGTATCGATGGCTTCTTAGTCTACTACCTCGTCCACATCGGATATGATGACACGATACGAAGTGATTATATTTAGTTAATCGCACCAATGAGGAATGAAAAATCTTTTTAGATTAAATAATTAATAAATTACTTAAATTTACATTATTGATTAATAGTATTTAAATCTAAATTATCGTATTGTATCGAAATATAAGAAGGTATATAAGTTGAGGTTTTTATAGTGACGAATCAAATTGAATTACCGTTCTGCAATAAAACAATGGATAGAGTTGCCATGGGGCGACTCATCGGCAAATTAATCGTTTGTTTTGGAATTGCATCTGCAGCAAATATTTTGGATCAAGTTAAGGTTTTGGGTTTTCAACAAGCTACAAAAGCATCTATCTCACTGGGCATCGACGACCTTTTAGCAGTACCGTCCAGAGGATGGCTTGTACAAGACGCTGAGAAATAAGGCTACGTGTCGGAGCGTCACTACCGTTACGGGAGTTTGCATGCCGTAGAGAAGTTACGCCAATCAATTGAAGCCTGGTACGCCACAAGCGAATGTTTGAAGCGGGAAATGAATCCAAGTTTCAAAATGATCGATCCTTTAAATCCAGTCCACATGATGTCTTTTTCGGGGGCCCGGGGAAGTAGTTCCCAGGTACATCAGTTGCTTGGCATGCGAGGATTGATGTCAGATCCGCGGGGACAAGTAATCGATCTACCTATCCGAAGAAACCTCCGTGAAGGCCTATCACTGACAGAATATATAATTTCTTGTTATGGCGCCCGCAAGGGGGTTGTGGATACCGCCGTCCGAACCTCCGATGCCGGATACCTAACACGCAGGCTTGTCGAAGTGGTCCAACACGTTGCGGTACGCAAAAAAGATTGCGAAACTAGCAAAAGCATTGCTTCCCTTAGCTTCGTCGAGGGAAAACGGAAATCTATTGAGCCAACATCATATCAAAAATTGATTGGACGCGTGTTGGCAGATAACGTCTACCGAGATGCCAGATGTATTGCCACCCGTAATCAAGATATCAGTGATGGACTGGCTGGTAACTCAGTAGTATCGACGCAGCCAATATATGTGAGATCTCCTTTGACACGTAAAAGCATTTTCCGGATTTGTCAGTTGTGTTACGGCCGGAGTCTTGCTCATTACGATTTAGTAGAATTGGGGGAAGCCGTCGGTATCATTGCGGGTCAATCCATTGGAGAACCGGGAACTCAATTAACATCAAGAACTTTTCATACAGGTGGAGTATTTACGGGCGATATCGCAGAATACGTACGAATTCCTTTTAATGGACTTATTCATTTCGATGGTAGGTTGGCTTATCCCACACGTACGCGACATGGGCATCCTGCTTGGATGTGTCGAAATGATCTATCTGTTTCTATCACGAGTTGTAGCGATGTACACAATTTTGTCATCCCAGCTCGAAGTCTACTTATGATTCGAAACGGTCAGTATGTTGAGGCGCAGCAAATTATTGCAGAAGTACGAGCCAAAGAATTTCCACTTAAGGAACGTATCCAAAAAGCTATCTATCCAAATCTAAACGGGGAAATTCACTGGAGTAAATTTGTGTGGCATGTGCGCGACTGCATAAGCAATCCTATTCGTGTCGTACGCGAGGCGGGCCATATCCGGATTCTTTCAGGAGCTTCTAGAGAATCTGACGAAAACTATTTGTTTCATAAAGATCAGGATAGAGTCAACATTAAAGGCAACTTTATTGAAATAAAAAGAAGATGCAATTCTTCTAAGAGACTTGGCAAAAAGAGAATTGATGCTGTTAATTGCGAAAGTTCGCAATTGAGTATCCGAGAATTTGGAATCGATACAAAATATTTTTCAAGTTGTTCAAAACTTCCAATATCTAACTATATTTTATCTAATATCGGGGTGAAGCGGTCCGGAGAAAAAACTGAACCCGTTTCTCTCTTGTTGGAGAGGCAACAGTCAAATCTCAATCAATCATTTTTTGTAAATGTTGATGTTCATCAATTAAACAGCATTCTAGATGAAAATGATATCTTCGCAATCTATGAGAGATGTGACTATCAAACTGGTACTGTGGGGATTATAACCTGTGGCACCATAGAAGTTGAATCTACTGATAAAAAGATATTTGTATTCGACGATAAGACGGAAGGGAAGACTTCCGGCTCATGGTGTAGAGTAGTTGGAGGGGGCAATTCCTTCCTAATTCCTGAAGAGACTTATACTATATATGAACCTCCATCATTTATTTTGATACCAAACAATACTACTATAGGAGAAGGGGAACAAGTAACTGGTACTACTAGTAGTGAAGTAAATGAACTGATCCAAATTGGTGAGCCATTAACAAGTAGTGTTACAGTAAGAGTATTACCCGGATATATCTGTAATCTGGAAGCGGCAACTAATCTATCCAGACGGAATGTTAATCTAATAGAGCCAGGTAATTTGATTCCCAATAGAATTGAAGCCGTGGATTGGGTTTACTTACAACCGGTTACACTTTACGGGGAAGGGGAGACCTCTGTCCCAACAAGACCAACTGTCAGGTACAACGTATCTAGAGATTTTTCGGCGCGAGGAGTCTTCCGTATTGATAAGCCGAAGACACAGAAACGCATGGACGCTCGAGCCCTTCTATGTATTTCTCATAGAAATGGTAAAAGAATCAAAAGGATTAATCATGAGACTACTCAATTAATTCGAACTTCTTCAGTGGCTGAGTGGCAAATACACTCTCACGATACCCTTTCTGCGAAAAGAAACTATCTATCTCTCACCAACGTGAAAATCAATAATCTATTTAATACTTTTATTCAGGTTAATCTGTTAGCATCTCCTCCCGTACGAAGTCTCGGAGTCAGTCAGGTTTCCAATAAATTGGTGTCTACCGATAAACCGTTTCGCGCTCAAATGAATTTATCCGACGACGGTGATGATTTAGTTTGCAAATATCGGAGCATTACTGTTTATTCGGTTCCAGAGCGTGATGGGTCTTTTCTAACTTTGTCACCTTCTGATTTTTATCGTAGAAGCTATTTCGCTTATTCAAGCAATAATAGCTATGGGAAAAGAGTTAGAGAATATTTATCACGCCTAGAATCAGGTGTAGGCAGTTCATCTGGGAGTTTGAAAAATGCTTTACCCAGTTTCAAATGCGAATCTTGTCCGGAAAGGTCTCCGAATCTAAGTAGTAGAAAGAGATCGATTAAATTTGGAAGATCAAGCTTTACCTGTTTCCAATTAAAAGTTGAAGAGGTAGGTCTAGTGGGGACTTCATACACAATTTCTTATTCATCTGCTCCCCCTCATTTGTTGCTAGGTGGAGAAGCCCCCCTCTGCATCAACTATTTCCTCGATCATTTGATATATACGGATGGAACAGATACGTCGGAACATAGACATCGGTATCTAATTGATGAGAATAGATTAGTATCGAGATGTTCCAAAAATCTTTTTTTAGATAGATTCTTGTTGGAAAATTCAATTCATTCGCCGTCAAAATTCCTCATTCGGGGAATCCTGTCAATTAATCTAGGATTACTAATCAGTGGAAGTCGACTCTTCTGTAGAAGTGGTGTATTTCTCAAGTCTGGTCAGGTCGTAGCCATTCAGCAAGATTACTTACTAATCAGAACTGGTAAGACTATTCTGGTGAATCGGGGAGCAGCTCCTCATAAGATATCTGGAGACACTATCGGAGAGGGGGATACATTAATAACGTTACCGTATGATAGGTTGAAATCTGGAGACATCACCCAGGGTCTTCCGAAAGTTGAGCAGCTGTTGGAGTCTCGATCTGTTGCTCCTATTCCAGCAAAAATCGAAAATCTTTTCAGAAGATGGAATCAGAGTATTACAAGATTAATTGGGAACTTCTGGAGTCACTTTTTAAGTACCGGAACAAGTCTGGAACATTGCCAACTGATCTTAACCAATGAAATTCGAGAAGTTTACGAATCTCAGGGGGTACAAATATCCGACAAACATCTAGAAATTATTATTTGGCAATTGACATCAAGGGTCGTAGCATCAGAGGATGGGATAACCAACGTATTCTTTCCTGGGGAACTTGTTGAGTTATCACAGGCGGAGCGGATGAATCGTGTATTAAAGAGACCAATTTTCTACGAGCCTATTATACTGGGAATGACAAGGGCAGCCCTTAGTACGACTAGTTTTTTATCAGAGGCGAGTCTTCAAGAAACTACGCGAGTATTGGCCAAAGCTGCTCCCCGAGGTCGCATCGATCGGTTAAAAGGATTGAAGGAGAACGTCATTCTTGGCGGCGCTGTCCCCGTTGGAACAGGTAGTCCAGAAATCGTTTGCCAACTAGAAGTTAATAAACGAAAACGGTTCTATTTGGCACTAAATAGAAATAGCAAGAACCCAACTTGGGGAACAAAACCCGACTTATGTGGTTATCGCAAGGAGCAAAATGTCAACCCCAATCTATTTCTACAGGCGGGCTTGAGTCGACCCCTCCATCTTGAAATGAGCTAAGGCATGGTATTCAATGACGTTTTTGTGTGTTTCAACTCGAAAAATTGATCATCAGATTGTAATAATTTATCAAATTTAGTTAAAATAGGACGAATTTATAGTTTCTTATATTTGAGGAGAAGATGCAACAGAAAAATTGGAATATCAATTTGGAAGGAATGATGGCAGCCGGAATCCATTTTGGTCACCAAACTCATAAATGGAATCCTAGGATGTCACCTTTTATATTTACAGAACGGAAGGGTGTTCATATACTCGATCTCACTCAGACTGCTCGTCTTTTATCTGAAGCTTGTAATCTAGTATTTGATGCAGCAGCGGAGGGAAAGGAATTCTCAACGGTTGGTACAAAACATGAGGTAGCTGATTTGATAGCATCATATGCAACAAGATCTCAATGTCACTATGTGAATGAAAAATGGCTAGGAGGTACGTCAACAAACTGGTTCACCACGGAAATGCGTCTTCATAAGTTTCAATACTTACAAAACGAAGAAGATACGGGAGGGTTCGACTGACTTCCAAAGCAAGAGGCGGCGATTTTGAGAGGATAACTATCTAAATTGAAAAGATGCCTAGGCGGAATTCAATATATGTCAAATTTACCCGATATTGTGATAATTACTGATCAACACGAAGAATCTATTGCCCTTAAAGAATGTATTATTTTAGGTATTCCCACAATTTGTGTTGTTGATACAGATTGTGATCCGGATCTTGTAGATATCCCAATTCCTGGTAATGACGACGCACGACCCTCAATCCGATGGATATTGGATAAACCAACAGTAGCTATTTGTGAAGGTCGTTCAAACTCAAAGTTCTTTGAGGCAAATTAATAGGCGGCAAAGCCGGGGCTGATAACTGCCTCGACAACTTCTCACGAGATAGCGAAAGATTTTTGGGGATATCGCCCAAATTCATCAAAAAAAATAACTTGTTCTTGTTACTTCGTAAACAGGAAAAAGAAAAAGAAGAAGTTGTAGTGATTACCTTAAATATTTTGGATCAATTTCTCTACTGAGAGGGGGATATTACGCACATAGACCAACTGGGAATTTCTGAAATGGATCATCTGTATCAAGTATCGAGTGTAGAAGTAGGCTAACATTCTTATTGGCAAGTAGGGGTCTTCGAGGTTCATGCGCAGGTTCTTGTAACTTCCTGGATCGTTGTTGCCCTGTTATTGGCTTTACCTATTGTAGGTGCTAGAAATCTGCAAACCATACCCACGGGTAGCCAGAATTTCATTGAGTATGTTCTCGAATTTATTAGGGATTTAACTAGGACCCAGATGGGGGAAGAGGAATACCGTTCTTGGGTTCCATTTATTGGAACGATGTTTCCATCCATTTTTGTTTCCAATTGGTCCGGCGCTTTGTTTCCTTGGCGAATCATTCAGTTACCCCACGGAGAGTTGGCTGCACCTACCAACGATATCAACACCACTGTTGCGTTAGCCTTGCTTACATCAGTAGCACATTCTTATGCGGGTTTACAAAAGAGAGGTTTCAGTTATTTCGGCAAGTATATCCAGCCAACTCCGATACTGCTACCTATCAATATTTTGGAAGATTTCACTAAACCCCTGTCACTTAGTTTTCGACTGTTTGGAAATATTTTAGCCGACGAGTTGGTAGTAGCTGTCCCCGTCTCCTCAGTACCTTTAATTGTTCCTGTACCCATGACGCCTTTGGGATTATTTACAAGTGCCATACAGGCTTTAATTTTTGCTACTTCAGCTGCAGCTTATATTGGAGAATCCATGGAGGGCCATCACTAATTCAGTCGCAACGATTCATTCCGAAATATTATGATAATCAATCAATAATCTATTTGAGAAGCATTCATTGGATTATCATGGTGAAGAAGCTGTTTGCGTGGTATCATGCTACAGCAATATGAGACCTTTTCCTCCACTTCAAGTAGTAATAAAAGAGATAAGGGGGGGGGGGAATAACTGCTGTACGGCCTCCCTAATTTAATGAAATCAATTTGAGGTTTTGAAAGAGAGAAGTGAAAATAAAATGGTGACTCGCATTGCCAAGCTCAAATTAACAAGGAAGAGATATAATATGTTGGGTAAGTAATTTATGCCGTTTTTGCGCCCCTCCCCCCCGTTTGGATTTCGGTTACATGTACGTATGTCCGCAGTATATCAAATGAATTGACTAGATCTTATTTGCATCAAAATTAGAATGGACATGCTTTGCTAGGTACTATTTAGTAATACCAAATACTCGAATGTTTTTGATTTAATTGGATTAAATTAAGCAAGAAATCAGACCGATTGACGTAAGAAACAGATACGTTCTTACAATACTTTATTACTACTTCTAATCCAACATCAAATTAAGTATATGCCATATTACATCACTAATTTTGATCAGATTCATGTAGAATTGATCTTTGGATTAACATTTACTAGAAACTCGTCATTGCGACGATTTTAGTTAGCACCCGACAAAACAATATTGATTGACGTAAATAAATTAGGAGGAGACTAATACGAATCCATTGATTTCTGCTGCTTCTGTTCTTGCTGCTGGGTTAGCTGTCGGCCTCGCCTCAATCGGACCCGGTGTTGGCCAGGGCACTGCGGCAGGTCAAGCAGTCGAGGGTATTGCCAGACAGCCAGAAGCAGAAGGCAAGATACGAGGTACTTTATTATTGAGTCTGGCTTTCATGGAAGCTTTGACAATTTACGGATTAGTTGTAGCTCTAGCTCCCTTATTTGCGAATCCATTTGTTTAATTTGTTTAAATTAGTAGGTAGTTTGTTGTACCGTCACCCTCCCCTTCCCTAAACTATCTTCAAATCAGTGGCGAACCCATAATTTGGAGGGGAGGGGCCTAGCAGTAGATTGCTGCTCCATCTACTTAACTGAATCCCTGCTGCGTCTTTCTGTAATTCCTTATACTAACTGGGAAGTTTCAACAGGTGGGGTAAATTACTACAAGTTGATGAGAATGATTAGTTCAAAAAATAGTGGTTTCATCACAGTTTTCCTCTGATTTCTCGAAATTCGAGGCTTGCCACTTCCTACCAGGCCGGACCAGAGGTTGTTCAAATTTTGCAAAACTTTCCAGGAGGGAAAGGACTATGAGAAGTGTAAGTGAGATCGCTACTCCCTCAAGTGATTGGGCTTTTTCCGCAAGTATTGGTTTAAATACCAATATTTTGGAGATAAACTTAATTAACTTAATTTTAGTACTAGGTATATTATTTTACTACGGAAAGGGGGTGTGTGCGAGTCGTATAGCCGAGTGGAAGAACTGTTTTCTTCAGTTGCACCCAAAGGTGCAAAACCCCGACGAATTCCTTGTAAGTAGAGACTATGCAAGAACTGGAGCATTTCGTGTAATCGATGAAGCTTCCAATTCCGTTCATCGATTTCCGGGACTGTCGTCAATATGGTTAAAGCCGAATTGCTTGAAGTCTTAGCAAAATTGGGGTTCTCTTTCCCCCACTGCGTAAGCCAAATCGCGGTTCGAGACGCATTATTCCCTATATTTGGGTCTATTCGGTATAAAACGCCCATATTAGGAATACTTCGATTTGTATAAACTATCGGGGTAGATACATATACTTATGTAGGTAAATATATAGATAGATATCGGAGTTGATTTAGCTCAATCTCCTTCAATTTGCTGAATAGACAACCCATACAAGATGAATACTACTCGGAAGAAACGGCTCTCAATTAATTAATAATTAGCTGGGAGAGTCCTCAATCTTTCTCCCTATTCAAATATCAATTAGTCTATCTAAGCGTCGAATAAATGAATCTTGTTAGTCAATGGGAAAAAGAAGGAAGGCGAGCCCGTGTTCAAAGATAATGTCTATCTAATCTTACCAATTTGTCTTTTCGGTAAAAACGGGCAGGAAAGCCGAATGGGTCAAAAAATCCACGTTCGGTTTGGGAAGAGATCACCAGCCTCCGAGAATCGGAGATCCGTAATCCACTTTCATTGATCAACTTTTTAAACAATCGTGAAAGAACAATTTTGAATACAATTAGAGATGCGGAAGAACGTTACAAAGAAGCTTCTAATAAACTTCAGAAGGCTCGTATTCGTCTGCAGCAAGCAAAAGTGAAAGCGGATGAAATCCGAATCAATGGACTTACGCAGATGGACAGAGAACAACGAGATCTCGTCAATGCAGCTGACGAAGATTTAAAAGGATTAGAAGATAGTAAGAATTATGCAATTCGTTTCGAGAAGCAACGCGCTATTGAGCAGGTTCGGCGGCAAGTTTCTAGATTAGCATCTGAAAGGGCTCTAGAAACCCTAAATACTCGTTTGGATAATCAATTGCACCTGCGAATGATTGATTATCACATCGGCTTATTTAGAGCCATGGATAGCAAATCTGACTAGTTCCAATTTAACTACTAATTTTCATCTCATCACGCGGGTTTTATTCTTAATCTTTTTCCTTCCAGTAATCTTTTTTGGCAAAAATGGTAATAAACATTCGACCTGACGAAATTAGCAGCATCATTCGCAAGCAAATTGAAGGGTATGTCCCGGAAGTGAAAGCTGTTAACATTGGTACCGTACCTTAAGTCGGAGATGGGATCGCTCGTATTCATGGACTCAATAAAGTAATGGCTGGTGAATCGGTGGAATCTGAGGATGGTACAACAGGGATTGCTCCGAATCTGGAATCTGATAATGTTGGGGCCGTACTGACGGGTGATGGTTTGACCATACAAGAGGGAAGCTCTGTAAGATCGACGGGAAAGATTGCCCAAATACCGGTTAGCGACTTGTTTCTGGGCCGTGTCGTAGACGCCCTGGCCCAACCTATTGATGGGAGGGGTCAAATCCCAGCTTCCGAGTTTAGGTCGATTGAATCCCCCGCTCCAGGAATTATTTCAAGACGCTCGGTATACGAACCTTTACAAACAGGTCTTATTGCTATTGATTCTATGATTCCCATAGGTCGTGGTCAACGGGAGTTGATTATTGGCGACAGACAGACTGGTAAAACAGCAGTAGCTACAGATACAATTTTGAATCAGAAAGGTCAAAATGTTATATGTGTTTATGTAGCTATTGGTCAAAAAGCTTCTTCTGTGGCTCAGGTAGTGGACACTTCTCAAGATCGCGGTGCCATGGAATATACGATCGTAGTATCCGAAACCGCAAATTCTCCAGCCACTCCGCAATATCTTGCTCCTTATACGGGAGCAGCTTTGGCCGAATATTTCATGTATCGCAAACAGCATACCTTGATTATTTACGACGATCTATCTAAACAAGCTCAAGCTTATCGACAAATGTCTCTGCTACTAAGGAGACCACCTGGGCGAGAAGCATATCCAGGAGATGTTTTTTATCTACATTCTCGTCTTTTAGAGAGAGCAGCTAAGTTAAGCCTCCAATTAGGGGAAGGTAGCATGACAGCTTTACCTATCGTTGAAACCCAAGCGGGAGATGTTTCAGCCTACATTCCTACCAATGTTATTTCCATCACCGATGGACAAATCTTTTTGTCAGCGGATCTTTTTAACGCTGGAATTCGACCAGCCACAAATGTGGGTATTTCTGCATCTAGAGTTGGCTCCGCAGCTCAAATAAAAGCTATGAAGCAAGTGGCTGGCAAATTGAAATTGGAATTAGCACAATTTGCAGAATTAGAAGCTTTTGCACAATTTGCTTCTGATCTTGATAAAACTACTCAAAATCAATTAGCTAGGGGTCAACGACTGCGGGAGCTGCTTAAGCAATCTCAATCAGCCCCATTATCAGTAGAAGAACAGGTTGCTACTATTTATACTGGAGTCAACGGATATTTGGATGTACCAGAAGTTGAACAAGTCAAACGGTTCTTGGTTCAGCTACGGGAGTATGTAATAACAAACAAACCTGAATTTGGTGAAATTACTCGTTCCACAAAAGTATTTACAGAACAAGCGGAAACACTTTTGAAAGAAGCAATTAAAGAGTCAACAGATATTTTTACACTGCAAGAAAAGTAGGTAATACGGTTGCAAATTTTATCTGGGGAATGAGGTAACCCTCGTGCCTTATCCAACTGTTTTCACTTCATCTATGCCGATAGAATGACCTCAAACACGGAATTACGCCCAATAGGAGTTGAACCTATACTTAAGGTTTAGAAGACCTCTGTCCTATCCCTTAGACGATGGGCGCTCTTTTTCTCCTCCTACTAGTTAATCATCGATAAGTTGATCATGAATAATTTAGAGAATTATTTAGCAAATCGTGAACAAGCAAGAACTTTAGTTTGTTCACGACGCAATTTATGAGTGAAGGTTCTAATTTCACTGGGGTTCCGGCATTCTCGGTGTCGTATCACCAGCGGGTAGCGGGAATCGAACCCGCATCAGTAGCTTGGAAGGCTAAAGGTTATAGTCGACGATGACAAACGTACAATACGTCGCTAATCCAGAACCGAACATGGAAGTTTCCGCCCATTCGGCTCCTTTATGGAGAAAGGAGGAGGCTAAATAGGACAAAACTGGGTAATTTTTGCTTAGCTAAATCTAACAAAAGAAGGAGCCTATTTAATTTTTTTTTTATGAGGATCAAGTTTTCCTCCCCAGATTGAAGAAAGCCGAGGCTTATTCCTTTTTTTGTTCGAATAGGCGATAGAGGCGACCCAATTTGATTAAGCGTCATCCATAAAATCTATGTCAGTCTTGCTTACGTTTTGGTCGTATAGCATGAATATACTTCTTAGATGATCCTAAGAAAAAGAAGGAGGGTTAGTTTTATTAATTCTTCTTATCCGTTTACTTCGTTCCTCATTTTTACTCCTAAAAATCTTTAGAAAAATATATCTCACCGAGTCAAAAGAAATCATTACTTCTTAACTCAAGAAGTACTTAACTTGATAATCTTGATAAACCAAGATCCATCTATTTATAACTCTCGAGCTTGGATTCTTTCTTTTCCAAGGTTCAGTGACGATGAGACAAATATTTTAGATGTCTACCCATAGATTTGTAACCTTTCCTCTTTTTGAGAGGTGTCCAAAGTTTCTTGTATACCAAAAAATTTCTGCTTCGTCACTAAACAGTACGACTTTCGAAGTACAGGAGTGACAGGAATGATTCATTTTTTCCGTACCAGAAACTGGTAAAGAAGAAAAAATAGATGTACTTTCGTAAAAATGAAGCTTTTGATTTTAGTTAAGATTCAGTTTGAAAGATCCCTTAACTAGGGGAACCGATGTGAAACGAGTCACACTTTTACCACTAAACTATACCCGCTACGATACTATCGTAGTATACAAACTATCTGTATATTGGCGAGGCGTCTCAAACGTACTTACATCTGGTTGTAGGAGGAGCCCCCCCCCCCCACCTACTCCCCGTCTTTGTATATATTTTGTGTATATAGACGAAATCAATATTCATTTTATAGTTGCGCCGCCCACATCACAGATTACCTTTTTGAGCTGCCAGTAGTGCAATTACTAACGGTCCTGATGCAACTACCAAAGCCAAGATAGCAAGTTGCGCAATTGTCTCTAAATTCATTATCCCTCCTTCTATTGTTTCTCAAAAATCTATCTTGATACTAAGAAATTTTATAAAAGATTAAACATATCTATTTAGTTAATCTACTCCTCCATTTATGCAAAAAAAACTGGGGGGTGAGATAAACTTCCTGGCATCAATTTGATAAAGTGAAATTATTTTGCTACTTCATTGTGCCTTCATAGCAAGCATCTGAGCTGCAATATTGGCCATTGTATTGCATCGGCAATTATTTCGGTTTAAGATATGGAATCAAATCTGCCAATTTTAACTAGGTTAGAGAATATTGAATCTATTTTTGCTTAGATTGTCTGTCTGTACTCAATCTATTTAGCTATGAATTAATTTTTCTTATATTGCATATTCGAAATGGGAGGGAATTGGCAAAAGAAAATTTTTGCACCTAAGCCATAAGTAGACTACAGTTTGACTCTTGCGCGGGCAGGGTCATCCTTTCTACAAGCTGTACCGTAAATGTAAATTGTAGGCATAGACTTACAATGCAGCTTTGTGTTAAAATTAAATGAAAGAAGGAGCAACTAAATCTTTAGTTGCTTGGAGAGATGGCCGAGGGGTTTAAAGCGTCGGATTGCTAATCCGTCGTACAAATCATATGTACCGAGGGTTCGAATCCCTCTCTCTCCCTTATTTGGAGTTTCATCAGCCTCATTCATTGAAAAATTGATCTCAACGAGACAACTGAGGCAACGTTTTCTATCTAATCCCTACGTCCGGGGTTTCGTCCAGGATCATTTGATAAAAATCCGAAAACGAAGAGAGAAACAAAGAAGATCACTACTGCATAGACAAATAGTTTGAGGGTAAGCATGACAACATCTCCGTTTCTTTTAATTAGGGGTAAAATAGAACAGAACAACTTCGTTCTGAAATAAGTTCTTTTTTATTGCATTTGTTATATTTGTATGGACATATGAATATGATTGATGTTTTTCAACTGAAAAAATAAAAAAGACCGGCTTTTATGAGATATTAATTAGTCTAATTCATGATCTGCATTTTCTACATAATTTTCTCTTTCTAATCCGCGGGGGGGGGGGGGGGCAATTTACATAGAAATAGAACTTGTTAAAAACCTTATGTTTTTAATATCAAGTAAGCCGCGTGGATTCAACACCTTTTTTTTAATAAAGTGGAGATATTATGTTGATACTCACATCTCCGGCCGCAGATGCCACAACTGGGTGAGAGACTTCCCGTTTGTCAAAATTTGATTTTCACTTAAGTTGTAGCGACTCCTCTAATTTATTTTCCAATTTTCACTGTCTGACAACTCTCTTCTGCCCCTTGATAAGGGACGAGGCATTCCGAAACTGAACAACCTGTAGTTTTTCTTATCGAAAGCTAACTGCGGCTTGCCAAACAAAAGCTAGGAGAAGGAAAAAAACCGGTATTACTGGCATTATATCCACAATTGGATCAAAGATTGCATAAGCTTCGGGTAATTTGGCAAAAGAAGTGCCATCGAGTTGAATATAATTTTCTAGACAGATGTCATATAAAACTGTCATCTTCATTCTCCATTGATGTAACAAATCATTTTTTTCCGACATGGTTGATAATCACTTCTAATTGGTTGACCCGTCGGATATATATATATTGTTATATGTTCGTTCTCTCATTCGAACAGTTAGGATTTCCCAAATTTATATCTCATCGGACTAGAATGATATTTTAATTGATTTTTAGTTACCCATTCTATTTTAGTTTTATTTTTTAATCAGTCCTTTTAAATTCATCCAATCTTTTTTGCTGCCGCAGCTTCGCAGCTGGGCAGATAACTAAAGAAGCCGGTTGACAGGAAACCCAAAGTATAGGATATTCATCATACCAACCATTTGTGGGGCGTGGCCAAGCGGTAAGGCAGCGGGTTTTGGTCCCGTCACTCGGAGGTTCGAATCCTTCCGTCCCAGATCTTTTTTTGGGGGAAGAAAAGATCTCCCGCATTTTTATATACTAGAAGTTCGAGAATTCAGAATTCTTATTTCTGGCTTTAATTCGCTATTCACTTCGCCTCTCAATAGACTTGATTTTATAGTTTCTCCCGGCGGATCTCCCAGTTTATATTATGATGATAAGCCACATATAGCAATAGATCCCCTTATGATGTAAAGTAATAAAATGATACCAAATTGAAATTATGAAATTAGCTTATTGGATGTATGCTGGACCCGCCCACATAGGTACTTTACGAGTAGCTAGTTCTTTCAAGAACGTACATGCTATAATGCATGCCCCTTTAGGAGATGACTACTTCAACGTAATGCGCTCGACGTCGGAGAGGGAAAGGGATTTCACCCCAGTAACTGCTAGTGTAGTAGATCGCCACGTATTAGCGCGTGGGTCTCAAGAGAAGGTTATAAATAATATAAGCCGAAAAGATGAGGAATAACATCCTGACCTAATTGTTTTGACACCTACATGCACTTCTAGTATTTTACAGGAGGATCTACAAAATTTTGTAGATCGAGCTTCTTTGTCTTCCGAGTCAGATGTAATTCTCGCGGATGTTAATTATCACTGAGTTAATGAGCTTCAAGCGGCAGATAGAACCTTGGAACAAATAATTCGATTTTACTTGGATAGGGCTCGTAAACGAAGTACCTTGGATCGATCTGTCACCAACACGCCTTCAGCAAATATTATAGGAATTTTTACTCTAGGCTTTCATAATCAACATGACTGTCGTGAGTTGAAACGTTTGCTTGGAGAATTGGGAATTGCAGTCAATCAAGTAATTCCGGAGGGGGGATACCTCAAATATTTGAGGGATTTGCCAAGAGCTTGGTTTAATATAGTCCCTTATCGTGAAGTAGGTTTGATGACAGCAACTTTTTTAGAGAAAGAGTACGGAATGCCGTACATATCTATAACTCCCATGGGGATTTCAAATACAGCCAATTTTATTGCACAGATTGGAAAACTTGTGAATGTGTGGGCTTACGTGCTCCTAGAAAAAAGACTCAACTACAAATTATATGTCGACAATCAAACTAAATTTGTTTCTCAAGCAGCTTGGTTTTCAAAGTCTATTGATTGTCAAAATTTGGCTGGAAAAGAAGCAGCTGTTTTTGGTGATGCAACTCATGCAGCTTCAATTACTAAAATACTTGTGAAAGAAATGGGAATTCGTGTAAGTTGCTCAGGCACGTATTGTAAGCATGATGCAGAATGGTTTAATGAGCAAATTCAAGGTTTATGTGATGAGGTAGTAGTAACGGAAGATCATACCGAAGTTGGAGATATGATAGCCCGTATTGAACCTTCTGCCATATTTGGAACGCAAATGGAGCGTCATATTGGTAAACGTATTGATATTCCGTGCGGGGTTATTTCTTCACCAGTTCACATTCAGAATTCTCCCCTAGGATACCGACCTTTTCTAGGTTACGAAGGCACCAATCAAATAGCTGATTTAATCTATAACTCATTTAATTTAGGTATGGAAGATCATTCATTGGATGTTTTCGGGGGGCACGATACCAAGGGTATAAGCACCAAGTCTTTATCAAAAGATAAAAGCGATATTAATTGGACTCCCGAAGCTGAGTCGGAACCAAATAGAATTCCCGGATTCGTGAGGGGAAAAATCAAGAGAAACACCGAAGTTTTTGCGAAGCAAAACAATATTCCAGAAATTACAATTGATGCGACGTATGCAGCTAAGGAGAAATCAAATAGTTAATTTGATAAACTGTACAGATAATAATTTGGGGTAATCTCTAGTCTACTTAACTTCATTTCGCGTCAGAAAGTTTGCACAATGGAGATACTTGCTTGAAGAATAAGTATTTGACAAGAAAATAATTCTTGATTTTGAGATATTACGGCGAAACCTCGCTTGAATCAACATGATAAGAAGCAATGTGTGACTCGACCGTCGAAATCATTTTCACGGAATTTTATATTTTCTAATTCCATTCAAAGGGTGGGATGTTTCCGAGTAGTTGTTAAAAATGATCACTCAATGAAATTTAAAGACTATCTACATACTTAGATCTACTTATTTTTCTGGGGAAATTTTTGTTTATGATTATTTCTAAGTTCTAAGAAATGGCGCAATGAAGCTTCACTAGTTTATTACTTTGTATGTTTTTACTTGGCATTTAAATCTGAATTTAAGTCGCGTTGGCTTATTCTTACACTGCTCAGCTGATTCAATCAATATATCTTGATTGAGTTATATCTTATCTATAGTATCTAGCAGGTATAGAAACAATTTACTCAATCAATGCCTCCCCTTCTTTTTTAAGGGTTCGTGTTCCACTGCTACCAACTTTAAATTTGAAAAAATCTTCGAGATTAGGCTTGAACGTAAGATTGATTTATGAACGGGGAGGGGGGGGGGGGTATTTGATATCCAGTTGGACTCATTAGCGGATAAATGAAGAATAGAAAGAGGGGAGGGGGCAAGTTTGTTTCTGTATCAATTTTCCCTATTTATCTTGCAGTAACGATTATTCCAGAAGCATAATTTGCGAGAAGATAACTCAATAGATGGGACGATGTCCCCATCATACGCATACGAGTTAGAAGCATCTTCTTGCAATTGGATAACAAATTGATCCGTGCAGCTGAAGTTGTACCCCAAGCCGTACGAATTCAAAAGTTTATATATGCATCTATTTATCAAGATACGTTACTTATTAAATAGTTATAACTGATACCCAATCTCGGCGAGATTAGAATAGATACATTCAGGAGGTTGGTTTCTACAACCCCCATAAGTAGCAAAACCCAATTGGATCTTCATACTTTTGTTGCTCTACCTGAAGAAGTAGCTCAATCAGCAGCAGCTGTTTTTGATATCTCGAAAGGGGCAAGGTTGCTTGAACAAATCGGAATTAATCTCAAATTAAATTTTGAATTTTAGGAGAATTTAATGGGCCCAGTTTACAGATTCTTCCAGGTGCTTTTGTATTATCCTTCCCTTTTAATTATACTCTACATCTATGCCGTATCTGTCGTTCCCTTAAGAAGTAGACTATCTCGAAGGGATTACTGGTTTTCCATAAAAACCTCTTTCGAAAGAAGTGATATCGGACATATTTTCACGGGCGTGATTAAAAATTGGAAAAGCGGAGGGGGGCGGGAGTAGCTAAAATTAGTAGTAACTTATTGATGGAACAAACTTTTCTCAACTCAATATGCGGCTAAGCAAGCGTTAACCAAATGTTTAATTAAGTCTCAACTTTAGTCAAACCTGCTCCTCTTATCGTTTATCAAAGTTTCTTCTTGAAGGGTGATTGTCACTCACTCAGTATATTACCTTAGATAACTATTTCCCCAGCATGAAACCTGAGCTAATAAGTATTTACTAATGTAGTAAATACTTATTAGCTCAGGTTTCATGCTGTTCGATGAAACGAATGATTCATTTATTTTTGCATACAGTGGTTAACTAATTGTAGTTCCATCTATCCTTTATTCATATAACGAAAATTTAATTATTAATATATTGAATTCCCTGCTTCTAAAAAGGGATTAGTACGAGATATAGTAATGGTTAGGAGTTACTGCGACGAGAATAACTTATGGGTCCTCTCTTAGATTTGATGCATTACAGAGAATTGAAAAGATTATCTTTAATAAAGATTGTTTCCCATATCTACTTCTTCTCCTATTTAGAGATAATTTTCACTCAGTTGCCTGTAAGTCTTGCTTACATGGGCGAGATGTAGATTTAATAGTTAGGGGTTGTAGCGCAGTCGCAACGAAGCGTTCAATTGATAGCGTGCGTTACCAAAATTATTCAGAGATTTTCTACTCAGAATTTGTTCGAAAATGAAGTACTCAGTTTGATGTAGATCTGTATTTCCGCGTACTTTTACAAACAATATGTTTAATTTTGGGAATACCTTGTCTGCGTCAACTAGCTGGCGAAACAAATAATAACTTAAAAATTTCACAATCTATCCATTCCCCTTTTTTATTTCTCGAGGATAGACTACCAAAGTCTAGCCACGTGTTAGAGATTGAGATGTCACAGAATGTTCATCTGGAAACTCTGGTTCGCTTGTTTCGTCGACGAGTTGGAGATGTCTCACTTTTACATTTATTAAGGATAGGTTTTTACGCATACAAAACCTCGTATGGAAAATTTATTCAATTTCGGCTTCGGAAACAGAAAGAAGGTAGAATTATTGACCTGTTACTTCAAAACTTTTACACTTACGAAATTGATTCAATATCGTTAATTTTGTGGAAACAGAAACATAAGTTTCAGGCGAGATTTTACGCGTATGTAGATACAAAGAATATTAATATAAAAAGATTTTGTCTCTCCAAATCTAATTCTCAATTAGATAGGATGGAATTAGATGAGGTGGATAATCAATACCTCATCCGAAGTTTTTGCATTCATTTCGGAAGATATAGAAATAAATCTTTTATAGTTTTTCGGGGAGCTCACTATTTTATAAAAAGGTGGATTCATTATCTCTTCATTCTTCTCAGATCTCATCTTAATTATCCAACTAAATTTATCCAAATACATATCCATTTGTTACCCATCAATTGTGTTTTCTTCTTGGGTTACATCTCAACTATTAAGTTAGTGTCAAAAGACGTTCAAATTGAAACCACGGTGGGTTCCTGCAGCAGCATTTCAAGTGGGAGAAAGGTTTATCCTAGACTTCCAATTTTACTACTAGTTAAACTCTTGCAAAAAGGGAAGTTCTGCGGCAGTACTGGCCGTCCAATTAGCAAATTAGCTTGGGTTGCGTTAACAGATGATGATATCTTGAATAGATTTGGGAAAATTTGGACTACTTCTTCTTCGTATTATAGTGCCGCGACAAATCGAGATGGATTGCGTAGATTGAGATATATACTACGGCTTTCATGTGATAGTACGTTAGCAAGTAAACATAGAAGTACGATACGTTTTCTACAACGTAGGTTTGACCTAGAACTACCAAAAATGGTTCATGCTTGTAGCAAGTTCAACTCTTTAAAAAGAAATGAAAGGGTTTGGCGTCTAAGCTTAATTCGATCTACTTTATTAACATTTATTCCGTTAACAATAGAGGTCCAATGAATATGTCTATATTTTGTCTTCTTCCTCAATTCCAAAGAAGATTTGTTACTGGTTCAATTGAATAAAAAAATAGGGATATATTGCTACTAGGACTTATGCAACCACATAGATAGGAAAGTACCTAACTTGTTAATGTCGTTTCTAGATGCATGTGATAAAAGAAGGTTATTCAATCTCAAATATTATTCTGATTTTTATTATGAATTACACAAATTTTACTCTCTCAGATCTATTTTTTCC